AGAAAAAAGGAGAAAAAGTCAAAATAAGGCGCATATGGCACGCAAAGGAAATCCGATTTCGGTAAGTCCTCTTATGTCTAATTTTTTGGTCAGAATTTCGATCGTTGTCTTATTCCTTTTTTCCGTATTCACCGTATCCAGTTTGTTCTGTCTTGTACTCGGCTTGGATTTGAGTCTTATTTGGGTAAAACTAAAATCCATGCTCCTTTTGAGATCCTTCCGCTTCCTCTTTAGTCGGCTTCTTGGTTGGGAGTGGGTCGCAAGTCCATTTCTCATTCTTGTTTTTTGGTTTTGCTCCCATTTCTGGGGGGGGGAGAGCTTCAGCATGATGATGGCCCCATCCGGAGGGGAGGGTGGAAGCGGCGCCGGTCCTGCGGCGGAGCAACCCTCCAACGTTCCTTCAGGCGCATCGACCTCGGGCTGGAGAAGTTTCGAGGAACGTGTCTTGTTGGAACCGATGCCATCTTCCAACGAATCCAGCGAAGCGAGCGTGAATCAGCAACCTGTGATTCCCGAACTGGAGCCTCCGCTTCTCGATGACAACACCCGGCGAGCAGAGCTCGCTGCTCGCTTGAGGACAAATTGGTGGGGGTTCTCTTATACGGAGAGAATTCTGGACTCATATGTGCGAACTCAATTAAAAATAGAGAACCATATTGAAGCCGCACTTTTAGAGGACGGATATGCGCGTGAAGTTGTCTTTGAAAAAAGACATCAGATCCGCGGCTTTATTTTCTATCCGGGTGGGCACGCGCTTAGTGAAGACGCTTATGCGGGTCATCTAACCCAAATTGAGAATTTGGGTACACGGCAAAGCGTTCCATATCGCCGAATTATCAAAGCCGTCCGGAACTCTCATCTCTTTTTAGATTAGAGATTCGAGAATTTCCTCGGTTTTTTCTTTCATTCAACCAACTATCTTTTTGAAGCAGATAGTTAACAGTGCTCATTCTATAGATACTTTATGTAAAAGCCAACTCATGTTTCCACTCTATTTTCATTACGAAGATGTATCACGTCAGGATCCGTTGCTCAAACCGAATCACGCCAACGTTATGGAAGTTCCTGGATCGTTTGAAATAAGAGTAGTACCAAAGGCACCCTATGATTTCATAATAAAAAATGGAAAATTGGCTATGGAGATTCCGCGCGGTCAGAAATTCATACAGACACAAAGGGGTTCGACAGGAAAGTCGTTTCGATCCAATCCATTCTTGGGGTCAAATAAAGACAAAGGATATGTCAGTGACCTAGCACGACAAAGCACTCTCCGAGGGCATGGAATGTCTAATTTTTCGGTCAGAATCTCGACAGTAATGTCTCTGTTAGATTCTCCGGTCGAAATACGGGAAAACTCCATTCAATTCTCGATGGAAACGGAGTTTTGCGAATTCTCCCCGGAACTGGAAGATCATTTCGAGATCTTCGAACATATTCGAGGGTTCAATGTGACTATTGTCACTTCGGCCAACACACAAGATGAGACTTTACCACCGTGGAGCGGCTTTTTGCAAAAAGATGAGGGGGAACCCCAGTAAGAGATGTCGGAGAAGCGAAATATACGAGATCACAAACGTAGATTGCTCGCGGCTAAATATGAATTGAGACGAAAGCTTTATAAAGCCTTTTGTAAAGATTCCGATCTTCCTAGTGATATGCGGGACAAACTTCGTTATAAGTTGTCCAAGTTGCCAAGAAATAGTTCCTTTGCACGAGTAAGAAACCGATGTATTTCCACGGGTCGCCCTCGTTCCGTATATGAGTTCTTTCGAATTTCTCGTATCGTTTTTCGTGGATTAGCATCTCGAGGTCCTTTGATGGGCATAAAGAAATCGTCTTGGTAGCAACCGCCAAACCAATAGAACAAGGGTTAGCTCTGCAGCTGGTCCACAAGCAAGGTAAGTAGGTCCATTACCGGCCGGCTCCGGACCGAAAAGACCTAACGGACTAATCCCTTATCTCGGATCGGAGATGCTAACGGGGCGGGAATCGAAGTGGGGGACCTCTCTACCGCCTGTGTCTATCTCCTGTCAAGTATGCTCCCCAGACATAGACTACGTACAGGGTAGTACTCTTGGAAAGATATAATATCACCGCGTGAACATAACATTAAGTTACGAATGTAACTCCCGAGGGATCGACCACTATTCTAAATAAAGTAAGGCGGAGAACTGTTGTTCATTGGAGCGCCGGAGTGCGGAGGTTGTTCCCATCATTGAAGTCAGAGTGTGGGACTGAGCCTTCCGAATGATAAAGAAAAAAAAAGTGCTTAGTTTCGCCAACGCAAATATCATATTGACTTTCTCTCGCCCAACTTCTAAGGATAGATAGAAAAGGTTGGAGAGAGTGACTTTCTGAAATTCTCTCCTTTCTAAAGCTGCGCAAGGCGGCCCCCCCATTAAAGGGTAAAAAGAAGAGGGAACAAGAATTGCCACCCTGGAAACAAGATCCATGACCGAATTACTATCATCTGTTCTTACCGAAATCACTTCTCAGCTCATTCATATAATTGGCGTTGCGGCTAGTCCGCTCATCGTTCTTATAACGTATCGGGCATTTCGCACGAGGGGATGACCGACATGGAAATGGAAAATCGGCTTTGGGACATTTGTTTTGATACGGCCCAATCGCAGATTGAAAGAAGAATTCACGAATGAGTACTTCGTTTTTATGGTGATCACTTTTCTCTTCCGCCTGGACTCACCTTTTCACAAATTGGCATCTACGTTCATAACAATTCAAGGTCCTTGGAGCACCTTCTTCCTATATATCGAAATCTTTCGGAATTGGGTCCCCCGAATTTCAACAAGTTGTTGAATTACTTCAGCAATTTATGTAGGTGCAATTTATTTGGAGGAGGTGGGTTCGAGAAGAAAAGCCATGTACTATTATATGGTGTAATTATAGATCTCATTCGTATTCAAGTGGTTTGGGCAAAGTTAGATGTGGCCTTTCATTCCTTAGGGAGTGAGAGGGTAAAGGGGAAAGGGTGGGTGGCCCCCTACAAGTTCTTGAAGTCGGATGGAACGAAAGCGCATATAGGAAACGAAACTAAGACCTATGGTGCCATATAAGATAAGCATTTCCTGATCGGGTAAAGATTTCGAGATTAGAATTGAGTGAGGGCAGCGGTTCCTCCATAATAGCTATGAAAAAGGGAAGTGGAATTTCACCACGAAACTGAGCAATAAGTCCATCCGATAGTGGGTGGTGCATTTGGAGATCCAAAAGTTCAGTTTTTATGGGCAGAGGTATAGCTCAAAAGTCTAAGTCTTTCGCTGTGACTAAGGATAGACAGGACTCTCGGTTCGTCTGAGCCTGAGTCGAAGACTTCGGATCCTGCATCTGCTTCAGTTAATTAGGTTAAAATGTGCCTTAAATGGTGTTTTGATCCGCTAGTCATCATCCGAAGTTGAGGCATTCAACAACTTTCTGAGACACCATTCTTTCCATAGGCAAGGGCCAGCCCGAAAATCAACGGGATCTTTCTACAAGCTCAGTTTCTACCCAACTTTTTCCGGGAGAACCGACTACGGGGGGGTGTGCTGATAAACTCAAACTCGTCTCCGCTCATTTTACCTGGAAATTGAAATAAATTTGTGTACCTTACCCACATCATCTGAGATGAAGGAATTTCCTACTTAAGATTCAGATGCCTATGTTGCTGCTGATGTGGAGAAATTGGTACCAGCCTACTCGTGATGTTCCTTGCCTGGTTCGCTATAGGAAGTGCTTTCAGCAAAGGGGGAGGGGAGGGAATTCGATGAATCTGAAGCAGCTGGCCGCTAAGGGGGCGTTAAGCGTTCATCCATTGATTATATTTTTACCATCTAACTAAATAAGAAAACTAAGGAAGCCCGAGCTAGATTATTAATCATCTCCGTTGGAATTTCCATCAAGATGATGTCTATATGCTGACCTTTTCTCGCTGACGCGTATAAATTTGTAAAGGTAAAGACTACTGACTGCTCAAGCTAGAGAAGCTGTAGGACTGGAAAGACTTTATCTTTTGTAGCCTATACCTCCCTTGCCTGAAAGCTTAGCTTCTCTATTCTTACTTTGGCTCCAGAATCTGCGATTGGTTCCATGGATGCATTGGATTCAAGGGATCGCTATATCAATTTAGCAACTGCTTTAATAGAGGCTGCCTCAAGTCCTTGAGAATGATAGTTGGAAGATCCATTGGTCGGATAGGGGTTCTCCCTGATCTTTCTATCAATCAAACGGATCCCTAGGATCCACCGATATTGAAAGAGAGGGGGCACTAGGGGTTGGTTGCATTCTGAGCTTCTCAGGATCTCTAGTAAGCGATACAATCTCAATCATTTCCAGTCAATGAGGAGCGTAGCAGCTCGACCAGAGTGAGAGGAGCCGTATTGAGACCCATTTTGTTCTATCTTCCATGTCGGATCGGCCGTTGAATTAGTTTTTTAAGGAAATACTTACTACCTTAAGATCCATAGCCAAGATATGGTTGGGAATAGGCCAAGGTAGTTCTATCTCTTCTATGGGGTTTCCTTATAAGTTTGATTTGGTGGTTGACGAATTATCTCCATATAAAATCAAGCCTTCTGCTACTCGAATTGCTGAGGCCAGGTCCTGCAGATTTAGTTTTCCGTGCCCACTCCTGGTTGTTTTATCAAACCAGACACTTCATACCTAAAATCTTCTCTCTACAGAAAGCATTCAACCAAGACCAGGTGAAAGTTTTCAATTCAACCTTCTCAACCTGAAAAGAGCTAAGCCCGTCTTCCTGCCTCTTCTCTTATCCTTCTAGGCGAGGAGGGACATTTCTAAATAAAATAGTAAAACGTTCTAAAAACTAGTCGAACTACTGGCTTCTTCCGTTCTCCAGCCTGGTTTGACCCACTTCCTTAGCTACCGAGCTCCGTCGGTCCTATTTAGAACTATGAAACCAAAGCCCCTTTCTTCCGAGTTCCGAGACCAAACTCCCTTATATTCTTATAATTATAGTTATAGCTATAGCCAAACCTCGGGTGAAAAATTATCCCTGCCCTTAGCCTTCTAGCTAGAAAGGCTTCAAGCCTACTTCTTCTAAGGAAGATTTTCGTTTCACGTAATGCCACCCGTGGAAAGAAAGTCTTCAGAGTCAGCAGAAAAGTGGACAAATGCTGCTAGTCTTTTCGACGAATCACGAATAAGCGCTGTTAGGATTTTAGGAGTAGCATTAAAAGGAGCAGGAAGAGCTGGAGACTAATTATTGGACAGAAGAGAAGGGTACTTGGAAGGAAGGCAGGAAGGCGAGCAAGCCGGTACAGATACCTCCGGTTTCAGAGCTGGCACCGGAGAAAGCAGCCAATCACCAGTTGGATCAAGAGTGGCCATTTGACCGACTATCATGAACGAAGTGAGGGAAGGAGTTCATTTGCAAACTCTTGGACTTGATCTCCAGTGAAGATCTTTCCTTTAGTGAGAGTTCCCTGCCAGCCGTAATACCTTGCGAAGCCCTAGGAGTTTCATTGGATAGAGTTTCCCTTCTTTCTTTGCGGTTTTCTTTGTTCTGCCTTCCTTTCCTATCCCAATCCCTCTTTTGATAGGGGGAGAGATTTCATACCTGAGTCCGTGTCCGTGTAATCGAGTGAGCAAGTCTTAGAGTTAGCCAGTTTCCTTCCTTGGGCTTTGAGATCCAGTGCCAGCCTTCAGCCCTTCCCCCTTCCTTCGCCCATCTAGCTGGATGCTGGATGGAATCTTAAGGTAAGTTCCACTCTCAGGCAGGCCAGTTCTTTACATCTTTGGAAAGCGCATTGAAATGCATTTCAAAATTGGCATTGAGTGAGTTAGTTACAATGGTGGCATTCCCTGCAGTCGCTGTATTTGCTAGTCCCATTTCAGTAGTTCAAGTAGAGATTTTAGGCTAGCCAGCTTTCAGTGCAAAGGAAAGATGTATTGATAATCTATAGCATATTCTATAAGACTGAGCTACCAAGCAAAGAAGTGAAAGGCCTATCATTTATAACAATAGTAGTCCTACCCTGTCTAAGAGTTTGAACAGGTCTAAGAGCTAATCATTCTACCCGTTAGAATATTTATAGCAGTAATAAGTAAGACCAGTACTAGGATTGGCGTAAGAAGTAAGAATATCTTACTAGCTCCTTTCTTATTCCCCGTAAATGGCATATCCCTAGGTAGACAACTAGTTCTGGGTATAGTGATACAATCTATTGGGTCTAGTCATACTAAAAGGCTAGGTTATAGGTACTTTTCTTACCCGGTGAATTGATTGCTGTCCCTCTGGCATAACCCCCTCACCGAAGTGATCAAGCAAGTGACACTAGTTAGAAGGGTAGAAAAAAGAGCTTCTAGAAAGAAAATGAAAGATTTTTTTTCCCTATTTAGTTTAAGTCCTATCCAATCCAGTTCAAGTGCTAGGGTAAAGCTATCTAAAGGAGCGAGAGAATGGGTTGGCGAGGTTTCCCTTGCCTACGAGCTTTCCCCAAGAGTGCCCTAATATAGAATACGAGTAAGAAGACTAGGCCTATTAGTTCTCCCCATAGGAGAAGAGAAAACCTAGCAGTTCTTCCAATGAAAGACTAGCAGTTAGCGAGCCAGCTAGATAGATAAATGGCAAAAGATTCAATTCCTTCATTCAAACCTGAACTCGAAAGAGCCTATTCGAGAACAGTAGCAAGAGTTAATTAATGGCGGATTCGCTCTCAAAAGGTCCTTCTCATCTTTAAAAGCCAAATCATCGTCCGCATGCGAATCCTTATCTTCAAAATCGTGGTATTCTCTTCCCAACAGCTTATTCTATTCCGAATTCCTACTCAATGTAGTGCACTCGCTCGCCTTCGGGTGAGAGAAGAGTTCTTGCTTCCTCCTTTGCTGCTTTGCTACCTTGCTAATGCTAAGAAGTTAAGTTCTATGGTTACTGTCCTAGGTGGGGATTAGAGACTAACTTCCTTCTATTGCCCAGTGTCTGAGCTGAGAGAATGGAGTTAGTCTTCTTGTGAGTTCCCCCCCTTATAATCCCCAGTGAAATCAGAGCTGGAGGGCAGCCCTCGCTCACGCGGGATGTTTCCGAGCTAGATTGCAAAACCGAAACCCGGGGGGGAGGGGTTTTTTTAACATCAATACTCTGGCAGATCTGTTATCTAGCTTTAAGGGCTATTCTTCGCACAGTGAGGCGCTTTTAAGCGAGTGAAAGTAGTCTTTTAAAGCTTTCTTTTGACTAAGCCTCTGCATACATAAAAATGCCTCTCTCAATGTATTCCAAGACATCTGGAATTCTCCGATTAGGACTTTGCCGGGTAGTCTCCGATCGGGTGAAGGAATGCTAGTGCGCAAGCTCTTCTCAAAAGAAGAAAGGCCTATGGTTCACAGCCCTATAGCGCTAGCCAGCAAGCATTAGATGAAGCCGATTTTGTCCATTTCGCATAGCCCTTTCATGCTTCTTTGTAGCATACTTAAGATGCTGCGGGATAAACGATCTTTGAAAGGTAAATGAATGCTTATCCCGTTAATGCCCCATCTAGCGAGATAAAAGGACTTAGATTATCCCATGGTCTTTAATCGGCTTCACTCGTTGATTGCCACAGATAAGGTCGAAGGTCAGGGATAGTAAGCAAGTAGTTACTTTAAACCAGTAAGGTATAGGTTGTTTACTTTATAGAGTAAGGATTCTCTGTTTCAGTTCAATTCCCAGGGCTGCCCTAGCCATCCACTGACCCTTGACCACACTCTCCCTTGTAGCCCTACTAAAGACTTCTATTCTCTATATAGGGTGAAAGGTCTATGTGGGCTTTTTGACTCATACTCTTGCTTCCCTTCAATAGTAGGTGTACCTAAGAATAGCATTACTCCTATAGTGGGATCCACAGGGGAGGGGGCTTTCGCTTTCTCGGAAGATCCCTCTAGCAATAGCAGGAGCAGTAGGAGGGCTTTGAACGAAATCGAATAGTACTGACACTTGACTTGTGACTTTCCTTCAAGCAGGAATAGGAATTCGTCCAAAAGCTGCTATCGAACTTTAGAAGGGCTTGTGCAAGTAAATAAGAAGACAGAAGCAACTGAAATGGGGGCAAGATCTTAATTCCTTTTCTAATGCTCTAAAGAAGGGGTTGCTATTAAATAATAAATGTCCGAGAAGACGATTTGAATCTTTAGCAGATAAGAGAAGACACGAAGGGAGGAGTTCCGCTTAGCCCCTTGCTCCTCTTTGATAGAAGTAGTTCTTTAGAATGGCTTGTTAGCAAGAAAATGCCTTCTTAGGAAGTGAATCAGAATACGCCTGCTCTCGAATGCCCTCTTTTTGTTCTCTCAATCTTCAGGGGAATTTCAGTACCAGGGGCGCGGTTTCCATCAATCATAGGTATGGCCAGTGGTGTGATTCCCCTATTCTCTTCCTCTGATCTAGACCGGAAAGATGAACGCCGAAGCTAAGGTCGCAATAGCCCGAGACTGTAAGGGGGGCTGAGAATGAGGTAAAGGTCTCTATCGATTTTAGACGGCCGTGGACTCGTAAATAGACCGGCATTCAAAGCAGGAGAAAGGCGGGTTCGATTACAAGTTTTAGATGGGCCGGATGCGCAGCATGCTCAGGCCCTTTCTAATTACCAGCCACCGTACGCAGAATGGGTTGATAGTGAAAGGTATCCGGACAGCTATACCATCCCCAACTTCTGCATGTACGCCGGAAAGGGGTGCCCATTTTACGGCCCGTTGTGGAAACTCGGCGACCAATCAAGCCTTGCTTCTAAAGCAGTTTCCTCTGTCTCTGAAAGGAAATGCGCTTGAATGGTATATGGCAATTCCTCCCCGCTCCGTGGCCGATTGGGACACGATGGCTACGACATTCTTCTGGGCGTACTACCGTAAGCGCACTACCGGGATCCGACGCCGCTTCTTGTCTTGGGAAAGATGCCTCGAAATTTCAAGGCCAAGCGCGAAGAAACTCGTGCCATGGTAGGACCAGTGGATGAAGCCATCGCTATACTCCTATACTCAAAGCCTAACGGAGACCAGCGCCCTATAAGCCCGCCATATGCTGCGGAGGTAGGTAGACTAAACCCCCTTTCCGATAAGGGTACCAGTTACCCAGCTTAAAAATAGTTAGAGGCTTCGGCTTTTGTCAATACCTGTCCATTTCCTGTTGTGGGCTGGGTTGTCAGGAAGTGAGCCCGAAAGGGGCGTCCAGACGCGGGTCGAGTATGAATGCTTCCTTTTTCCAAACAAGCTTTACTATTCCTTTTCCACCGACCTTGGCTATTTGAGCTGCGGGTAACTAAGGCTCCACCCTTTCTTACTTTCTGCCTTTCCTGACTACCTGATTGTTTTCCTGCTCTTCATAAAGCAAGACAACTTCTTCGTAGGTGATAGCACTGATTCGGTACCTCCGGATGGCGGATAAGCAGTGTGCCCGGCGCACCGAACTCCATTACAATAGAGCAATGCCATACCTGGTCCCCTTATCCTTCTGACTAAGTGCCTATGGATGGGATTAGGTGGTTCCGGGATGTCTGACTCCGAACTCGGTCTATCCACATCATAGACCTTCTGGCGCTTTGCCTTCTGTTTGATCCTTACGCCCTTCTTGGCGTCTCCGGACTCTCTTCCAAGATCCCCTTGCCTTTCCTTTCTCATCTCGGCATCGTGGTTCACTCACGAAGGAATAATACCGCTTGGGTGAGGACAACTGGAATCATGCGCATGGCTCCATGTCGGCCTTACGAGTGAAAATGGTTCACAGACCGAGGGCTAAGTGAAAGCTTTCTATCTCAGCATCTACGTGGACTGAGTGGCTAACTATTATAGTGCATCGAGAAAAATGTATTAATATAAGAATAAGAAGGTTTTTATCACTTACTTGCTAGAGTAAGGTATGAAAGAACTTGCTCGCAGAGTAAGGAATTTTATTAAGTTTAAGCTTAAAATTCTTTCTTTCGCTGCTTTCGCTGAACTATTTAAGCCCCGGAACTCATAGTACCTATGGTCTTTGAGCGGCCCAATGCTCATTCACTTATTGGGTCAGCATTTGAACTCGTTGGCTAAGCCCTTTCAGCTTCGTACCTGACGGCAAGACACTCTATGTCCTCCGCTGATGTTCTCCCTTATCCATTGAGCTAGGCACTTCTATGAGTAGCGGGAGCGGTACTATGAATATATCAATCTACCGTGATCCCTTCGTCCACTCAATCGCCGGAAGCTGAATGAAGTGCGGGTGAATTCGTTCCCTTGACCCCCGCTACCATTTCTTCTTGTCTGAAATCGGCCGTCAACGACAGATCGGAACATGGCGACGTATATAAAGAAGGAGATGAAGGAGCTCGTATTCCCGTCCTTACTCGTCCATTCAATTCAGCCTTCGCTTAGCTATTCGAATCCATAATGGAATGGGAATGGGTGTGGGAACTCAAAGTGGTGCCCTCCCCCCTTTTCTTTCTTCTGTCAGTCGTTCCAAGTGGTCCCTTTATTAGTAAGCTTCTATAGGCCTCTATTTCGAATTTATTTAATCGGTCGCAACTCTTGCATCTGGAAAGTGGAAAGGATCTCTTGCTTGTTGACTTGCGGTCTGTCCATTCCAGTGGTTCAGGACTCGGGCTATAAGGCCTCTTTTCGATAGTCAAAAGCTTTTGACTCAAATCCGCCAAGAAGAAAGAATAGAAAATGCTATCCCACTCCGCATTATATCAAAAGGCGAAAATATAGTCCAAGAATGGACTTGCATCCGGAGATAGCACTGCTTGAAGTGATTGTTACGATATATAAATTCATTCGTGCGCAAACAGTATCCCGAAGCCTATTTTCCGCATCGAGGAGCAGGTAAAGTAAATAAAAGAGTAGAGGGGCCTCTGAAAGTGAACCGGGCGTTAAGATCTTTATCTTCCTATTCTCTATCCTATGGGCATCCAACAATCCCTTCTTTCCCAAGCGAGATGGGGGACTTGAGAAAGGGTCTTGCGGAGCCTTGTCTTATGTTATCGCCGCTGTTGATGGGGAGCTCCTTGAGGAAGGAACTGACATACTGAATTGAATCTACGAGGAATCTAAATAAGCTGTTGTGCACTGGAACAATATGCAAGGAAAGAGAAGAAGCTAGAAGATCAAGGCTGCGCTAATTGAGGGAAGAGTTCTGTCTTTCTTCAACAGTCAGAAAGGTTCTTAGCCTACCGGTGACCGGCTTTCATAAAGCACCTTTGGGCGGAGCTTTTCAATCACAGACAGCCCCTTACTCTCTTAAAGCTCAGAAAAGAAAGAAAAGAGAGATCATCGGATAGAGATCGGACGATACCTATCCTCATTATAAAAAAATTTCAAATAAGCCGCATAATGAATGAATAGAAGAGAGTTGTATGGGGCTGGTGGTAATGGATCGACCTTCTTCAATCTTTCAGAAGCAAATGCCTTGGAATATGAAATTTGCCAACTGGATCAACTTTCGGTGCTAAAGGAAGAGTGCGGAATCGGGTTCGAATCCTATACCAAAATAATATTTATCAAGGCGGTGGAATCTCTCCTTATGAAAGCTAGTTATCCCCAATTTCAATTTGACAAACTCGGGGATTTTGATACTTAAGATGGATCTTCACGCACGGCCACGGACCGTTTGCCGCTGCAACCATCAGGCTCAACAGCGACGATCTCGCTGCTTTCAGACGACAGATTGAGGAATCCAATCATGAGTTGATGCAGGCTATGATCCAACAAATGGCTACTGCCCTCAAACCCATGCTTTCGGATAACCAAAGATCTATGGAGTTGGTCGGAAAGCTGTATCAAGAAGGCGAGAAGCTAGTGGGTTTCATTAATAGAAGTCCGACCTCCATCGAAGGACAAAGGCAAGACCCTTAAGGTTTATGCCATTCTACCCCCTCCACCTAAACCCGACTTGCAGTATGGGAACGTTCATATCATGAGGAAAAAAACAAAGCTGAGGCACCAATGAATGTCGACCAAAGCCAGAGTTCCAGAGATGAGGGTAAAATCTCTTGTTGAGGAAGCAACTAATGTTGCAGGAATGGGCAGCGCTCGCTTGGCACACTGAAGCTTTTAAGCCCTTTGGAGCCTGAGGCAGTTACGTTAAGTAACAGGATCTGAAACTCTCGTTCTGTACGTGAGCACTCGAAAATCTCATCTTCTTTTTCTTCTTATTTCGTAAAATAAGTAATAATGTGGTAACTTCTTTCCTTTGTTTGGCTTGAGTCCAATCTCATCTGGATTGAGATGGAGTCGTCTTGCTTAGTAAGGAGTTGTTATATATAACAGGTGCGCTTCGGGAATTATATCTTATGTGCCTTGCGACGCGACGTAAGAAGCAAAGTAAAAAGTCAATGAGTTGATGTTCATTAAAACTAAAAAATCTTTCGAGGAAGTTCTTCGCTGACGTTTACCTCTGGCTGAATTCACTTAGGTCACGCCTTGGTTGCTGCCTAACCTCCTGTGTTGGTGTCCAAAACGTGCATGTGTTGTAGGCTGCCTTACCCTCTGGGGACCTACTTCTACTTTGACTTTTGTCTCGTTGACTAGCTGTAGCTATTGAGTTAATAACTGTTTCAGTGGAAGGTAGAGCCGAAGGGGAATCCTAGGATTGCATAAACAAATAGGTGTTTTCCCAGAGAGGGGGTTCTGGCCACAGAGTGAATCAACGAAATGAACAAACAGCAGCTACCGAAAATCCAATAGTTGACGCGACAGCTACAATCAATTTAGCTACTTCCAGCATTCCTACGAAACCCCCGGCTTTCATTGATCCCTTCCTCGGGAGTGCACTATACTGATGAAGCCCAATTGCCTACTATATCATAGTCTAGTTAAAAAATGCAACTTTACCACATCTCGGATAAGACCCTTGGATACGAGGCGGTATCAATTCCTATCTAGCACAGGATCGAGGTCCTAAATTAGGGCTTCCCCTTTCTTTTCCAGGTGAACCCTTGAGATATCTGAGGATTCTGTATGCAGCATCTATATGTCTCGTTCTTGGCTTCTGCATGAATTGACTGAAATACGGCATAAGCAATGTCGGGTCGTGTGATGGTTATATACACTATACTCCCAACCATGCTTCTGAACTGAGACACATCTTCAATAAACTCGCCGTCCTCTGAAGTGAGTCTATGCCTCTGTTCTATAGGAGATTCACAAGGCCTACAATGTTGAGATTTTATGTGTAGGGATATTCCTTATTCTGTATATTGTTCCATTGTATACTTGTCGTACAGTCAATAGAGTACGCTTGTTGTTTGACTTTATATCCCTATTGTGGGTAAGTAATGACTCCTCTCCCACTTCTCCAGCTTGGGAATACTTCCTTCTATTGGCTATATATCTGTAGTCACAATGCCAGTTCCAGCTATCTTCTGGATAGAAGCGCAGGTGCTTGAGTTCAAGGCAGACAGGTAAGGGTAGGTAGTAAAGGCAAGCGCATAGTTCAGTGATCTACGGCCGAAAGAGGGAACTCTCCTCGTTCCGAGTCGCCATGAGGCATAAGAGCAAAACATTCCCCTAGAAGGGAGCTTCGATAGGTATCCTTTTACGCTATTTGCTTCGATGCTTTACTACTCTTTCATGTCGGAAATCGGATTCTCTTTTTTCTTCTTTCTTGTCTGAGACTGATGCCAGCTTAGAAAGAAAGTGAGGCACTATTCGCTAATCAGGAAAGAGGCTTGACTCTTGCTTGTCGATCTCTATTCCTCCTCGTACATTAAGCAGAGCAGGGAATAGGAATAGTAAAAGAAAGTAGGAAAGTCAGAAGGTAGGTAAGCAAGCCGCCCTGGTGCCAAGCTAAAGACAAGGATCACATCGATAAGAGCAAAAGCATGGCCGAGGTTGGAAAGGAGTACTCATTCGACATTACGAAAACGGATGAGATCTTTGACCGACTGTTGAAGGATGAGCAGTTAAAGCTTGAAGATGGTCATGTCCTTTCATCGGCTGAAGAAGTAATGGGAAAGAAATACTGCAAGTGGCACAATTCTTGGAGCCACACCACTAACAATTGTGTAGTATTTCGGAACCATCTCCAAAAGGAAATCTCAGACGGCCGCCTTATTGACAAGAGTTCCCGGAAAAGAACAAGGCCCCTATGAAGGTGGATGATGTTGGAGGAATTACCAGTGCTATTGAATCGAGCCATTTCTTACCTTAGACTGACATCGACTAGTAATCGAATATGCACCCTGTGAGGGAGATTTCCGACATTCAACTTGCGGAATAAAGGCTGGTGCTAGTCTAAAAGACGAATCAGAACAGAATCCCCTTAGTAAGAGAAGAGGATTAGGACAGCTTTCAAAGGGGTTGGGAGCGGGAGGGAGTCAATTACAAAAAGAGTAGAGACGGATATGGGGACTGACGCTCCGACCATGTCAACTATGATGGTCTCGCTGCAGCTAGTCCTTCCACCAGTGAATGCTGGCACACGCTACTTTCCGAAGCCTTTTTCGAGCTTTATTGGGTCTAGGTCCTGCCGAAAAAGACTGCAGCGGATCTAATTCTACGAATTAGCCTCGCCGATCGATCTTAATTAAATGGCACTATGCTTAACACATGCAATTCTAAGTGTGTTTTCGGGGCCAAAGGTCAGGAAGAGAAAAGACGACTCTATCTCTTTATCTCTTAGTTAGCCAGGATTTAAACCCCTCTCCAGAAACGCTCGTTTTGATTAAAAAATTCGGAATGAATCAAATTCCCAAGTAGGATTTGAACCTACGACCAGTCAGTTAACAACAGCTGACCGCTCTACCACTGAGCTATTGGCTTGTGACTTAAGGCTGGAAAGTTTGGTTTGCTTCGTTCGGACATACAAGAAAAGAAGAGGGGGAAAACAAAGGTCCGATAATAAGCACAGGAAGGGAGGGATAAAGACCTTCGCGCAGGTATAGAGTAAGCCCCGGTCTCGCTTTCCCTAACACAAACTACCCCTCATGGAAGCCATCTTATCTACAAGGCGATTATGAACAAGATGCCTTACTATTGTCCGCAGCAGGCCGTAGGGAGGGGACTAGACTGGGAAAGGAAAACAAGAGAAGAAAGGCAAAAGAATCGACAATAGACTGCCAAGAAAGCAGCTCATTGCCGGCTCTATCCAACGGATATCTGACGCAAGGAGACCATAATGGGCAACCATCAGTTTCCTGATGGAATACACAAGATAGCTCGTGCGCCAGGTTTGTAAATATCTTGCTATATTTACCACCCGCTAACCCCCGGGAAGGAATCGCTTTCCATGTTGGAATCCATCTAATACCCTGAAGAGGTATAGAGGTCAACGATGGAAGGTACCTAGGGAGGAGCGTCTTCCAAGATTCTCTAATATTAGAGAAAGTTGATAAGAGAATATACTTATCAAACTTCTTTGATAACTTAGAGTAATCAGGAGGTGATACCATGGGCTTGATTATATCAGCGCTCAACCGCTTCGCGAGTGGAATCACTCTTGAAAGCGTGAAGAACGACAGATATAACTGGACCAGAGTATCCGCTCTATCATCCTTAACTCGTATCATCTTACGATGATAAGAGGGGATTACCTTAGGATATCCATCCCGAGACAGCGCGACGAAGACAGGTAGTTGACCTGGCGGCCTAGGGACCAAGAGATTGCCCCGGTTTAGACCCGTCAATGGGCGATATTAGAGTGAGGCGCCTATACTATAGGGAGAGTTCACTTACGTAATATAAAAGTTTTTCGAACCAACCATTCCCCAATTGCAACTGTGCTTTAGACCAAGTCAATCATCCTTTGGCATCGGAGGGAGAAGGTCTTCATCCTCTTGTTGAATCGACTCTTCACTTCACAGCGTATCATATTACTAAAAAGCACTCAAATACGTTGTATGTAAGGGCGAGAGGGTATCAAAGAGACAACCACTGTTTACTAGCAAACATTGAAAGCAGATACCCCTCTTTGAACTGAACGACGTAATAAAGGAACTAGCGGCCATCAAAACTGAACGAGATGAGGATCAAAGAAAATCGACCTAACTGTGATAAGCAAGGTGGTTCATTTTACCATCAATGCAGAAAGAGAACAGATGAAAGTTCGCCCAATGGAAGCGAGTGACTCAAGGTATGCCATCGCTCTTATCTCTTGACCTGAGACTAGGTTGGGGGAGTTCAGTGAGCGAGGAGAAGAGTCGGTAGCTGTTAAAAATAATCAATTCAATCAGCTCCAGAGCTAGGAGTTCTATGTCTAGGTTGAGGGTTGAGGAGAGTCCTTTTAGTTAATCTTAGCTGCTACCCTACTTATCCCAGCTCTAAAGGCAGCTACTGACTCGATAGCTCACAAGTTGAGTCGACTGTGATTCTTCTTGTTCCGCTGTGAATGGTATCGTTATCGTATGAAGTAGTTTTCCCGGCTTCCGTACCTTCTTCTTAGTCTTCGGCTTTCACTAGACTCACTACTCTAAGTGAAGGAACCTGAGAGGAAGGGAAGAATCCGATCTTTGAAGGCTTGAGGGAATAAAATAAGCGATGCCATCGATTTAGCTGTTGGAGTACGGGCATTAGTAGCATAACTAGAGCGAAGGCCATGGCATTAGATTAGGGGAATGTTCTTTTTAACGAATCCTAAGAAGAAGCTGCAATTGGAATGCTTTCAATGGCCAGAAGGAAGGAGTTAAAGCCCCGGTTATATGATTTAAGGTTAGGAGTTTCATTGTTAGCAAGATCCCCAGCTATAGAATCTGTTGTCGGCGGCGGGAGTCTTACATCCGAGCGAGAGGTCAGACCAATCCCATTCATCCTGGTCCGATCCGAACGGATCTTGTTGAATGAATTGATCCATTGTTGTATGCCCTACTTCTTAGTTCATTTTTTCCTACTCGGACCCAGCAAGAAAACGGATGCGCGAACCTAACGCTATAGGCTTGAGCGCGTTAGCGCTTAATCAATCCGTTGCTTGTTCCTTATCAGTCGAGTTACTTCATACCTTTGACTACTCCTGAGATATAGTGGAAACATTTTGTTATGGTGGAGAGTGGGGAGTGAAAAACCAATGCAGCAGAGAACGACCGCATGAATCGGAATCCACTTATATTAAGACAGACGCTTTACTAATAAAGGAAAGAAAGGCTCCACGTTCTCAAAATGGTTGATCTTAGCGTGCTAGCCGCTGCTTCATTTCGTATAGTGATAACGCTTTCTCTTTCTTAGCGCTCCGCCCCCCCTTGTATAGTAAGGGGAACTCTGGTTGCGCGGCTTTCTCTTATAGGGGTCTATTTTCTCTGACTTGACTCAGCTTGACCTACTTGACTCAGCGGTTAGAGTATCGCTTTCATACGGCGAGAGTCATTGGTTCAAATCCAATAGTAGGTAAAACCGGCCGAAAGCCCTGCTTTTGCCAGCATGACAGCAAGCACGGACTGGCGGAGTCAACTGAATGACCAAAGCATCGGTTGCTTCCACTTGTGGCCTTCTTCGACCGCCTTGACACCTTAATATCAGGGAACCCCCTATCCTCTCTTCTTCTCTTCATGTATGTGGGCTGCCTGCCCCGTCCCGAATAGACGAACAGGAACAAGCTGAAGAAAGGCGCGAGAGAGAGTTGATACTCAACGCACCTCCCCTCTTCCACAATTAGGTGAAGACCAGGGGGGCCGGAAACCCCAACGGGAAACCTTTCACCGCGCCACACGATTCTTTCGCGAAGCGCTCTCTCAGACGTTTCCACTCCTGCCTCCGCAAGCAAAGAGGTTTCAAAGATACCAGGCGACCAAGTGAAAGTGAACAGCCCCGAGCAAATCTTCTAGAGAGCGTACCCTTGGGCATTTGGGAGCCAAACAACAAAAAAAAGAAAGCATATGAACGTTGTGGACAGTAAAAAAAAAAGTTCTTCGAAGCGGCAGAAGAACCTGAAAAACATAGAGTGTTGGTCCTGCAAGAAGAAAGGTCACTTGAGTTTTGAGTGCCCATAAAAGAAAGGCAAAGGGAAAAAGCCATGATGATCAGGAAAAGGTAGTGTTGGTCACTACTATGGCCCTGTTTGCCAACATTTCAGATAGTTGGTGGCCCTTTGGTTTTAGGTCCTCGCATCATATTTTCTTCCGAAAAGAAGAATTTGGTGCAGATATGATTGAAGAACTAGGTTCTTCATATCATATATGGATCATCACATCAATATCGCGCCGTGGCACAGAGAAAGAAAGCATGAAAGCACTAATAGATCAATTAATTATAGGAACACATGAAAATATCAGAACTACATATATAGGCTTGCAAAAGTCGAAACACCAATTATTCTTTCTGCAACTCGATTTGCTGGTTTTTCTACTGCGGGCTGGCTCCCAGGCTTTCCTGCTGCCTTTTTCAATGCCTCTCCCACTGCTTTCATCGCTGGTGCCTCCACCTCTGCTAGTGGTTTTGTGGATTCACCTACTTATGCCTGGGGCTCGACGCCCTTATGGAGAAATAGGTGGTTCTGAATCAACGGGCTCTGCTGCCCCCGTATAGCGACTCTCTGCTGCTTTTACTTAGCTGTTTGCTCCTGCCTTTGTATCTGCTATGAGTGAATCTACTCTGGGGTGAAACAACCACTGCGATTGCCTTTGACCATACCTTTACCTATGCCTATATGAATATCTTCAAGTTGCAGATCCAAAGCGAGTAGTTGCTTCAGTAGAGCCGGTGGATTCCGGCGATTCTGTTGATGAAGCAGTCAATGAAGAAAGACATGGTTGAGTCAGTCGAAGAAGCAAATGCTCTCGCCTTAGGGGAGCATACACACCTACTGCGAATTAGAGAGACCTGACCTACATTCATTAATCATCTCGTAGGAATTTCCCTTCTCAAGGTAGGTCAAAAGAGCAAGCCGAGGTTTTGAAGACTCTCTCGAAAGGTGTCTGCTCGTGGAATAGAAAGAGTTCGTTGCATCAACAAAGTGTAGTAGTCAAAAACGCTTACTTAAGCTCATCGATGTGTACTCACTCCTCGGCTGTGAAAGAGAGGGCGCTTCTGAGCTAAATCAATCCCGCACAGGTGATTACCCGGAACTTTACACTCAATGGAAAGCAAAAAGGAAGACAAAATCCGCTTTGAAAGCGATTCCAGAGACTATAAGAACGACCGGGTGGCAGGTGGGAGCAGTAGAAGCATTGAGATTTGCTTGTTCAGAGATGCGTCAAAGGTATACCTATGAAAGTTGATTGCAAGGGTCAGGCACCAATGCATTACTAAAGAATAACCAACCAGAATAACTTATCCGGGAGCGTGGAAAGAAGGAGACCTAAAAGTGATATCTGTAGGCCGACCTTGGGATTGATACGCTTCGACTTAGCCTTGATAGGCTAATGCACTCTCTTGATCCAATGCTCAATCTTTCGCTCAAATGGCCGATAAATCTTCAAGCTGTTCCCAACAGATCTTGTGAGACAAACCCTCGGTGAAGCACTGCATCTTTCTAGCTTCAAAGAAAGAGAAAGACAACGAAGTGGGATGATTTCCCAAGCTTAGGACTTTGATCAATGGGCACTGTAGAATAGAGAGGCGCTAACATGCAAAAAAGCCTCCTTTCGGGTGGCGGATGTCAGCGGTTTAAACCCAAGTAGCTGTGGCCCATGATCCAAAGGACCCGCAAGCAGTCAATCACGCTATCCTTACCTTTCAACCAATTCCTTCGATTCCGCTTCTGCAGCAGTATAGTTTCTCGGTACCTTACCTTGATGCCTACAGCTCAATTTGTTTTCGAGTGAGGGCAAGAATCCGTGGGGCAGCGATTTTTCTTTTGGTTGTTCTTGTGGCGTCGTCTCTGGGCGGCGCCTTCGGAGTCCGATATTGCCGAAGGACAGTGTGGACCGCAGCTCTGCCGCAGAAGGGGAAGATGTTGTTTCCGACCAGAATGCCGATTCCGCCATCCGGCCCGAGCCAGTGCCACAATCTCGCTTCCTCGGGGCCGGAGCTGCTAGGTTTGAAGCGCCTTGTTCCATCCGGCGCGAACCCCATCCATAACTAGTATAGTGTAGATGTTATGTATTTCAATAATGAATAAATGTACGAATCCACCACAAATAATGAGAAGACCCGTTTGATATGTGGGTTCATTTCATAATGTATTTTATTTTTAATAAAGAAGCGCGTTTTTTTTTCTCGGTTGATGGATGGATAAATGCCTACTATTAAAGTAGAGTCCCAAGGCAACTCGTCAAAGGCTTCTCCACGATTCAAAAAGGGACTCATTTCAACATCGACTTGGATGGTTAACAAGGATGGTTTATAGATCCTGGATCGGTAAGGGCTTCCACAGTGGGAAATTTATAAGACTGGGGCACATAGCATTGACTAATGACTAAAGCGAAAAGGGCTTCTTCTGAAGCTTTCCAAGGTATAGCGTATGTAGCGGAACAGCACTGAATGAGCCAGGCTCGAGCCCCGATTCCCAGTACTATAGGGAACAAGCGCATGCATTTGAAGTTTAGAAAGAGCTTTGTAAGCCTGTGATGAAACTTCTATTGATAAAGAAAGAAGAAAGCTCAAGGAAAGAGTCAAGCCACAGCTTTCGTTCCTCAACCCGTGAATCGATGAAATGACAGAGTGGAAAGACTAGTTTCGGTCAAAGAAAGAGGTCGACGAAGCCAGAAGGCAAACCGGTGTAACTCCTAAAGCCCTTGTTGCTTTAGTCAAAGAAGTGCCCTGCAGCGGCCAGATAAAATTCATCTTCCATACCAGATAAAATTCATGGCACACCAGAAGAAGAAGGGCTGCTAAGCCAGATAGAAAGCCTTGGAACACCAAGACAGTAGCAAGTGCGGCTACTGGAACACGATAAGGCGATGGTACAACCGTGGAATAAAAGCTGTGCCTCGACAAGAAGCCTCGCATCTAGCATGTGGATTCCAATTCCAAAGCTGTGACAAAACTGTGGGTTCATGACCTGCTTTACGCCTATAGTTTACAAGTCTCGGGCTAAACCAGAATGAATCCAATCTGGGATAAAACTCCTTACACGGGGAAGTCCAAGCTGGGATTGGGGAATCAGAAAGAAGTCACAGTCCGGGTGGGAAACTCTTCGAGCGGATCAAGCTCTTCTTTTCTTCCTTTATTACGAGATCCGGAAGTAGAAAGAAGTTGTATCGGAAAGGTGGGTTAGTCGCCTAGTGACATCCTAAATCCAATTACTTCACTCCCTTTGAAAGCTGGGTCCTCTTCAGGGCGGGCAAAAAATAGAGTATAGAATAAAAGGGGATAGCTTAGCAGGTAGGTACCACTACCAACTACCTTAACGAAGGAAAGCAACTCGACAACAAAGCCCTTATTGTAAGAGGATTACGGATATTCATACTTTCACGGCATAGCGGAAGAGGATCCTCCTTTACACGGAACGAGAGGATAGGATATTAGGATTGGGCTAATCGATCAATAGCAAATGACGCAAGGCAGTCAACTCTCATTGAAGATGATGAGCCAACAACAACTACTAGCTCCTCTATCGGTGGGAGTTATGGCTGATTACGATTTCAAATACATACTATTTAAGCTTTCCATTCATCTTTCTAAGAAAGAAGAGAAGGAGAAGAGCGAAAAAGGGTATGAAATAGGTTGCTTGTAGCGATTGCGATTGCTTATTCGGTTGGGATTACCAGCCGACTTGCCTGACCAAAGAATAAGATAAAAAGAAGGTTACTAACCACCCCGAACTACTAGTCGCCAATACCTAACTTCTAACAAGAACAAACAAGCCGTTGCACGAAGGGGACCGCACCGAAGCTTGTGTAGCCTATGCGAAGCAAGCCTACACTGGCTCAAGGGAAAGAGATGAATGGATAAGAACGATCCCAGATGCCATCCTCAAGTCTGATTAGGATGATGCTGGAACTGGATCCTCTAAAGGGCGTTACACCGGGGGAATCGGAGGTAGCGTTGTCTCTACTATATAATATAATGATTGATTACTAGCAGTGAGAATATCCGATGCAGTTAACCCGATTGAAGGAACCCACGGGCGACAGGGTTAGAATCCGACTAAGCTTTGCCTCTAAAAGGGCATCTTCTGTTCTCTCACTCTCACGGGCTCACACCGTATCTTATTACTAAAATACATGAGAATACGGTGTAGGGACTCGAAGGGTGAAATAATATAATAGAGTAGAGTAAAGGATGCCAGAACTATGTCCCTTGTTGAATCGACTGGGAACGAATGCTTTCAGCTATTGTTTAATATCCCCTGCAGCTAGCTCTCAAGAGAGTGAAGTGGAGGCGAGCTCTTCACTTGATAGAAGAGCGAGGCATAGCGTCGCCAATGGTGCGAGGTCGATCCTAACCTAACTCCCACATACATCTCCCTCCTTGCTTCTTACAGTGCCATCAGAAACCTGCCGTCACTAATGAGAAAGAAAAGAGGGACATTGGCTTAGCTTGGCTTTAGTTTATAGGGACCATTTACTCTGCCCTAAGTGCCTTTCTTTCTTCTGGTTTTGTCCGTATTGAGCTTTCGTATCGTAACACGGTAGCCTTTGGGAAAACCTATGGCCTATGACAGGATTGAATCCCTATTGCTCTTAGCAAGTCAAGGCAAGGAATCTATTCGCGTTGACCGGGGAGTGACATATAAAAGAGGAAATGAAAGCGACGTGTGTAGCTGACCAATTGCAAGGGATGAGCTACCTATCGACAGCAGGCACGTATCGAAAATGGGGAACTTCCTTCGATGATCCGGGAATAGGATGAAGTAGTTTATGTCGGCTGAACCGGAAGACTATTAAAATCAAAATGGTAACGAGGAGTCTTATCATTTATCTTTTTGTATTCTTTATATCTGCTCCCCCGGAGACTTTCTCTAATAAATATTAGATAGAGTTGTGGTTGGTTGTTGACCAACAAACAGAAGGCATGGGATTGGGATGCACTTTTTCCTTTCGAACCATGTCTCTCGGAGAAGCGGCTGGTTAAGTCAAGGCCAACCAAGGTGCGTAGTTAGACTCTCTACCTATGATAGTTGGGCTCTAGCCTTAGGTGGCTCTCGCCATTTGACTACGGCCAATATCCGCCTTAAGAGCTAACGGTCAACTGGCTAACTGTCTTGTTCGCTCTACGGTAAGAACTGCCTACTAATGAAAGAATGACATAGAAAGTATAGGCTGATATAGGGCTTTTCGTGTTATAACTAATGAAGAAGATTTGGCTGTAAGTTCAGACTTCTTATGCTTTCGAAGTCCCTACGGATGAACCTAAAGAAAGACTTTGAAACTTGGCTGTAAGTTCAGACTTCATTATTTTCTTTCCTCACCGACTATTTTGTATATAAGAGTTAGTTGAAGATTTACCTACGGCATAACTTAAATGAATTCTTAGGGACCGATAGATGAAAACGGAAGAAATTCATATTCTTAGTAGCTTACTAAGGCATATTGAATTAGATTCTATAGTTACATAGATAAGCTTATAATCCCTACGGAAAACTCGGAAAGAACAACAACGACCGAGAAAACCCTGCCCACACATGACCACTTTGTCTTCGTGCCAATAGCTTTGCGCTACAGCAATGGGACCTGGTCGGGAGCCTAAAGTCGGGTTGTTTGCTCCCTAACGCTTTCCTTCGGGAGGAGCGACGATGGAGAAAGGTTAGTTTGTTATGTCAGCAAATCAAGAAAGCCTTGCCCATAAAGCCACTTTGTCTTCGGACCTGGCCGGGATAACAGGAGCTGTAAGATTGACGTAATATACTTTCCTTGTTCGGGGACGGGATCGCGTATATAAAGACAAAAAAGGAATAACTGATAAAGAAAGAAAGAACTCTTGGCCTACGGTTCCTTGTTCACCCTCTCTTTGAAGTCTATTCCGTAGGTGAATTAATAAAGGCGAAATGAAATCTTTCATGACCCGGCCAGGGTAGTGAATAAACTTGGAAATAGATCCAAAAGTTCAGTTCGTTCGAGAGAAGCTGTCCTGCTCGCTCGGAATGGAATCGGTTGAATGTACGACGGATCATGAAACTCCCAACTTTTTATGGACTAGCCGTCGCTAACTCTAGATCAAAGAAGTGGGAATCGGGTTGTAACCGAAGCCTGTGATATGGATAGGCGTTTTCAGGATCAGCGGATAGGCGCCTTGATCGCTGGAACATTGGAATGTAGGGTCTCCATCCGAGAATTCCAGTCTGGCAGACAAAAACTTATACTGACAAGGAATGGGAAGGCTTCTTAGGTTAGGGCTGTCGAATAGTTGTTGGCCTTGAAAAAGATCAAACCAACGGGTCGGCAACCGGCTAAGCTCCCTCTTTATATTCTTAAAAAGTATGATTTACCAACTAAGACAAAGTGAGCTTAGGCAAAAAAACTTGCATCAATCCCGATTGTCGACCTTAGCAACAAGTAGCTTGCACGACCAGCACAGCACTAACGGAGACGAAGAGAGTTTTCCGCGTCCGTCGATCCTTCTCGAAGGTAGGAAAAAGTAAGATGAAAGCCCATTGGAGTCATCCTACAAAGGGGATAGGGATCACACTAGGTCTGTGTAAATTTCATAAGCTCTAAGTTAGATAGAAAGCTCGTCAAAGGACTTTTTATGCCATTGATATATGGTAAGACTGTTATAAGCATGGTTACTGATATTCGTGAGGTTTATGGATCACTGCTTAGTTTTAAGGATTGCTATGACATCAGTGTACCTTAAATTTGGTAAAGAAAAATTTCTCTTTCCGCTTTCTGTATCTATTGTTTGAAGGGAGGGACTGGCTTTTGAGTTCTTGCATTCTCTTTTCCATCATTCGAAGTGGCATGGATCTAATGAGGTGGTAGAAGTGTCAATTTCCTTTGCTTTGAGTTTAGAATGCGTCCCTTCTGCCTTTAAGTTAAAGTAAGGAATTCCATTTTTCTCTATTCACTCAGGGAGTGAGGTGGACCATGAGTCATGATTCCCGAGCGAGATAATCCGTGTTCCCTTAGTTGCCTTGCCCTCTCTCTTTGAGAAGGAGAGTAAGGTGGCATCGATTTCGTCTAGCCTGGTAGCTTTGCCTAAGTCCCGTAGTGGTCCCTCAGCTAATCAATCCTGGTCTAATAGCATAGCAGGGAAGCCCCATCCGGCCGGGTTCGTCTATCCTTTCGATACTGATTTCTCTCTCTGCCGTGAGCGATTGAATTTGAACGTGTTTTCCGCTTGTGGGACCATTTTTTCTAACTAAGCCTTCGATTCCTTCCTGAGCTTCAGTTGGTGTAATAGCCCCTAGGGCAGTCCCACGAGTTCCTATTTACTTTCCTTCTCCAAGCCATCCAGCCGCGCCAATTGCTGCAGTCCTAAGGTAGCCTCTTGCAGCAAGCCAAGCAGGAGAAAATGCAGTATAACCATCTAGGAAGAAAGCGGGAAGGACGAGACATTAGGGGATAAAGTTAGCTAGTTCAAGCAAGGGCAAAAGCAGCAATATTGAAATCTGGGATAGCCTCGTAGAAGGAAAAAAGGGTTCAGGCGCTGTTCTCAAGTATAGTTGACTCATCCGACTAAGAATCCGAGTCCGACCCCGATTTTTCCTTAAACCAACCCCAGACGCCCAATGGGAAATGTACTCAATAGATGCTCTCTGAGTGACTAAGGAAGTCAGGGATGAGCAAGACAGACTTTTTCCAAATATGAGGTAAAATACCTGTGAGCGCCGCAGCAGCCCGGACATAGACCGAATTCGGGTCCTCAACTCTTGAGTATATTGACCACGGAACGGAAACGATGTTACTCCAATATATAACTCCCCGCGTGTAGGATAAATGACACGGGAAGGCCAGAAGTAAACAAACAGCGGTGGAATACATTTATGCGCCCATTCTTTCATAGCTGGAAAAGAGACGTGCAAGCCGAACACTTTTACTGGTGTCGGTGGGCACGCCTCTGATAAGGGCTCGATCCCATAGAGTGAGAATAAATCCCAATCGAACCTATAGAATGGAGACCCTATCTTCTTCCTCTTTCGATAAGGACTTCTTTTTTGATTTGAATTCTCCTGGAAAATGAACTTGCAACGAAAAATCCCGAGAAAACGCAACTCTATCGATTTTACTTATTAAAATAGAAGGTACGGAAAGAGTCAAGCTATCTGCTGCTCCTTAACTTGTTGGAGGTTAGGTTAGAGCTCTTTGTTCGAAAGAGAGATAGATTTTTTGAATCTACAGAGACAGATATGTTTTTTGAACTGAGCCTGCTCCCGACGGCTGTTTAGGAGACTGGAATTCCTTTAGTAAGATAGCTCATGAGTGAAGCTTTCAAACCAGTTCCTGAAATCAGGAGTTAAGGAGTGCATCTGAATTCATGAGTGCATGAGTCAAGGTGCGCTTCTCTTCCAATCTCATATATTCGATTAAAGCAAAGCCAAGAGGAGAAGTATACCAGTCCGGCGCAATCAGTTATCAACCAAACCATTCCTTTTTTTTGTTCTGCAACTGGATAGTCTCCCGAAACTGGTCAACTGGTAAATCCGGAACATTCCTTTTTTTTTTAATTCCCCTCCATAGCGCCGCCTTCCAAGCCCACTAGGAATAGAGTAAAAATGCCTTCTTGTTACTATCTATTCAAAGTATATTCTCAATCGGCGAAGTCTCGCTGCATTGAAAGCGGTAGACTGGTGCGTCTATCCAGTGAAGCACGAGGGCAGGAAAGCTAGGCTAGTCTGCTAGTCCGAAAGGGCTAGCTAAGACAAGGCAGCTAGGCGGAAGGCAAGGAAGGCTAGTCCGGCAACTGCTGGCTGTCGACGAGGAGGAGTCAACTAGCGATGCCAGCTTCTGAAAGATTATGATTTGAATAAATATTTCCGGTTAAGAACCAGAATCTCGTCTAGTGATCACAGAACCAAAGGCTCTTCAGCAGAATCATCATGAAGGATCGAGAGACCAGCACTGTTCGGATCTCCTCTCCTCCCTTTTCTCTTTCTTCTCTTTTTTCTTTTTTCTTTCTTTTTGTTTTGCTGTTGCTTCTTTCTGCTCTTTGCCCGGCTGAGGCTCACTCACTGAAATTTCACGGGTAGAGTATTGAGATGAAGGCACAGAAGCGCGATCCAAGATCAATAAGATCGATCAGCGTGCCCTTATCAAATGACGATTCTCAATAGAGAATTCCAATCATTTCAGGGCTTGCTGTCGAATTAACTCCCTTTTCCAAGCCCTAACGCTCTCTTCTCTTAGCCTCCATTGTAATGAGAATGCCCCATAAGCTAAGCCGAGTGAGCGAAGGTTTCCTAACCACACGCCCAACTCGGCTAGGCCCACCCACACAATTAATATAAGTACCAAAACAGCTAGATCGAGCTTTCTTATTCCCACCGGAAGATGGAAGATTCGATGCAGGCTCACCTCATGGCGCTTTCAGTACGCTCTTCACTCCACCTCTTAGCCCTCAGTGTCCGGCGAGAAGTAGTTTGCAAATCACGATCAGCGATGGTATCTTCCATTCCTGTAAAATCGACAACACAACTGTCGATCCAGCCTGAACAGCAGCATTAGCAGTAGAAGGAGCCTTAAAGACAATGTTCAGGACTTCTTCTTCTGCCTGTTTTAGCACCGGCTTCCTTTTCCGGGACCGCCGAGCAAGGCCAAACTGGGACAAGGGAACATGATCTTTGACCTTCTCAGCCGATCGATCATCAGGATGGGCAACTTTATCAGCAGCACGAGCAGAAAAACAGTCATCGCGAGGCTCCCGTGCCTCAGATGCAGCAACTTTCTTCGTGGGAGAGGCAACGGGTGCATCATGATCAAGAGCACGCTTCGTTTTCGTCCCTTTCGACGTAGCTTTCAAAGCAGGACAAGAAGGGGCTTGTTCGAGAACTGCAGCAGTGATCGATCATGAGTCAAAATCGATAAAAGTTAAAAAATAACAAAACATATGATGATCGATCGAATTTACCTTCAGACAGTGGGCTAGGGGTCTCTTCTCCAAGGAACCGCTGGCTATCACAAGATAGCACGCTGCCAGCATTCGATCATAGTTCTCCCGTGCAGCAGGACTCAGGCTAGGAGCGCCCGGGGCACTCCCACCCCAAATAAATATAAGGGTCAACCTTTTTCGTCATCAGGCGGTTACTCACACACATTCTCACCACACCATCCTGAGAAAGAAGATTGAACCGCTTCGGCGCCGTACCATTCAGACTGCTACAAAACATTTGAACTAGTATAAGCTGCCGAAACCCCAGTTGTCAAGCACAGTGGTTAAGGGCATAGACCTCGACCGACACTTTGAAACTCCTATCCATCATCGATCGACAGCCGGCCGGAAGATCGGCCACAGCAAGAAAGGTACGTCAACTTGTCAAGCCCGGGTGCCTATGCGATTATTAAGGCATGGTGCTTAGGGCGGCCTCTCTCATTTCCTGACGTTGGGTTCATTCGCGAACGAGACAAGTTTAGCTAGGAGCCTCCTTCTTGCCCAGCCCCCTTATTAGTAGCCGAAGTATAGGCCCGCGTGAGATCAAAGTCACTTGCCGTCCGTTCGCTCTCTGTTCAACAAAGGCCATCATATTATATTTACTCAATTCTTTATCCAAATCTTCCCCAACCATTATATTAAATAAAATGAAAGCACTGTGATTATGACATTTTGTTTTGGTCTTGACGTGCTTTGAAAAACATAGAGATATGATTTGCACTAGAACACTGACGATAGACCCACCGGGAACACATTCACTACTGGGCATTGACATCTTAATGCGTTGCAATCTGGACATTGATCGATCTTTATGCTTCCCAGCAGCTATACAATCCGAATCGGCTACCAGTACCTATAAAGACCGCTCGAGTTCTTGAGACCGGGGAGCCCCAGTGCAGGGCCAATTTCAGTGCCGGTTGGAGACCTGGTTCGAGAATGTTAGATCCTAAATTCAACATCGAGTTCCTCCACCAGACATTGAGAGAGCAGTTGCTGATGTGAGATCCGAGGAGACTCGACTTGCTTCCCTTTACTAGGTTGGGTACTGGGGGTCGATCTTATATTACTCAGGGTGCTTCAGATCAAGTTCTTGCAGCTGAACATGCTTCGGGACATCGACCCTATGGTCAGAATCTTCAATCTGGAAGCTCTGCTGGTGCATCAGGCCAACGAGACATGTCCAAGCCACTATTGCAAGAAGCCGGGTCACATGATTGCAGACTCTTGAAAGCGGCAGAATTCAAACTCTCGTCGACAGTCAGACACAGCTCATCTTGCTGCTCCCCCAGAGACGCCTACTGAATCGGATACTTCCAAATCCCCTTACTCCATAGAGCCTCCGCAGCATTACTTCTATGATCTTAGGAGCACTCCCAGGCCCGACACAGAGAGTTTTACCCCACGACAGCGGAAGCAGATTCAGAGGTTGAATCCGTCTTGTCATATCTCTTCCTCCTCTGCTACAGGTATTTGCCCCCCCTTACGCTTACAACATAGGGGGCTGCTTACTTTCTTCGGGTGCATCGAAGAATATGACTGGTGAAGAATCACTTCTTTCTTCTCTTCGTTCTCCATCTAAGTTCCTTATTGTTTAAACTGCAAACTCCGAACAATTCCCTCTAACTAACAAGGCAAGAGCAGGAAAGAGGAAAGAATCGGTTGATAGCCTGGGATATTGGAACTAAGCTAGGTATGCTAAACTCAAACAAAAAAGAATGCCAAAAAGAGCATTTTCATTTCCCCCAATTGACCTATTCGATTGATTTAACAGACCGTGTTACTAAAGAAATAAACCCGCATCAACGTACCGTTTTAACAAGTCTTTTGACTAAATAAATTAAGTCATAGAGACAGAGACAGACTGATTCCAGAAATGGTTTATAGCATGACATGGATGGACAGCCGATTGACCGATAACGATAAAGAGAAGGGAATCGCATATTTCATTAACAGACAGTCATTCGTATAACCGATTAAGCGCTCAAGAGAAGGGCAGGCGGGAGACAGCAGTTTGCCACGAAAATGATGGAAGGCTGGTTCAGGTAATCCTTTAGTGAAAATGTCCGCCACTTGATTGTTGCTACGAACAAGTCGAATGAGCAATTTGCCTGCGACGACGAGGTCACGAACGAAGTGGTAGTCAACTTCTATGTGCTTAGAGCGGGCATGGAACACAGGATTGGCCGCCAAGTGTGTAGCGCTAGCATTATCACAGTGCAGGAAAAATTGATAGCGAAATGGCACCGCTAGATCGCGTAGCAAGTAAGAAAGCCATAACAGTTCAGAGGTAGTAAGAGCGAGTGCCTTGTACTCTGCTTCGGCACTAGACCTGGAAAGAGTCGGTTGCTTTTTGGAAACCCAAGTCAGTAGGTTTTTTCCTAGAAATACGCAGAAGCCAGTAGTGGACCGTCTGCTATTGGGACAGCCAGCCCAGTCGGCATCGGAGAATGCAAAGAAGGTGGTGAATAGTCCCGGAGTGATGGTTAGGCCACGGCCAAGAGAACCCTTCAGATACCGTAAGATGCGTTTTACAGCCTGGAGATGTACGGTGGTGAAAGCGTGCATGAACTGACAAACTTGATTGACAGCATAGCAGATGTCAGGTCTGGTGAGAGTGAGGTACTGAAGGGCGCCAACAATGCTACGATATTCTGTTGCATCAGAGAGAGGAGCACCATCGTATGCAGAGAGCTTTGAGCCAGACGCAAGGGGTGTGGGACATGGCTTGGAGTCTTGCATATGAGTGCAAGTAAGCAAATCCAAGGTGTATTTAGTCTGAGTCAAGACTAGAGAAGTCGATGTACGTTTGGCTTCGATTCCCAAGAAAGAAATGAAGATCACCAAGATCTTTCATGGCAAAGTGCGTACCCAGTCGCTGAATGAAAGAAAGGAGACGAGAGGAGACTGAGGCAGGACGGTAGTCCTTATAAAGATCCTGCTGCGAACTGCTCTGTGGCTGGACAGGAGAGAGGTCAACAGCGGCAAGGATAGGAGACTGATCCATATACGTGCGAGGTTTGGAACCCTGAATCACATCCATGGAAAGCCCAGGCGGAAGAAAACCAGTATGAACCGAATAAGCCGGAGTCGAAGAATACCTGGTTTCGTAAAAGGTAACATGACGATAGATGAGTTCCTTCCTGGTCGGAAAGTGGAAAGCAGCAATAGCCCTTATTGCACTATATCCGAGGAAGATAGACTGACGAGCCTTGGGGGCTAATTTGTTCCGCATCGAAGAATCAACATGAGGGAAACATATGCACCCGAACGATCGTAACCAGGAGTAGTCAGGCATAAGATTATCCAATTTATGGAAAGGTTTCCGATTTAACATAAAAACTGCAACTTGGAAAGCTGGTGGCGAACATCATCGAAAACCCAGACTCGGTAATATGACGATGTTTCCGTTCAGCGATTCCATTCTGTTTTGGCGTGTAAGGACATGGGAGTTGGGTTGATGAGCGATGCCGGCATTCCGTAAGTACTAAGAGAATGCGTTAGACGTTCATTCTCCTCCACCTTCAGTCGAGCACTTCATACCTCCCCCGGAAGGTCTTTTTGTTATGGATCTATCAAAATCTTTTTCAACTCCAGCCTAAAAATGGGAAAATACCTCGGACTTATCTTTCATTAAGTAAATCCTGGTAAACCTGCTATAGTCGTCAACAAAAATGACATAGTAGCGATTGCCGGAAAAGGGAAGAAGGCTTTAAGTTAGGGTTGCAGTGGATCTCTGAAGGAAGAACAGAGAAAGCCTGGCTGGGGAAGCCTCTGCGACAAGCTCTCTTAGGGATGATGCAGGGAACCACGATGCTTCTCTGATGGTTGAGGGAAGCCTGGAAACGACCCAGGCTCTGATACCATGAAAAGTCTAAATAGGAATAGAAGAAAGGACTTTTCCTGATGAATCAATATATACATCAACAGGAGGGTAACAAAGGACGAGAATATCCCTGATACAATACAAGGCAATATGCCCCTAGAAAATCTAAATGAATATCCAGATATACATATATATATATATATAACATGATACATGAAAAAAGAAAGAGAATCCTTTCTTCTTAATAAGTCCCAATTGGAGTCCCATTTTGAAACCGTGCTTGTAGGCCAAAAAAAAGGGTTTACTAGGGAGTCATGGGACGTCATCATCATTATCTTTTTGGTGCTTTTTTTAGCATAAAAAATAGAATTTCTGTCTGGACAGAAAATCCACACAAGAAAAATAGGTAAAACTTTGTGGGAGCTCACTGTGAATTCTCGGGGTTTCCCGAGGATTAACTAACATCACCGGAGAGATAAAACCCGCGTCTTTTGTCCGGTAGGTCATTCTAGATCCCATGGTTTTCCGGTGATTCACAGGGATTGAAGACACCCCGAATTTTTAGTAGCCGAACGCGCTAGGCATAAGGTAACCCGTGCATGGGAAATGCATGGGGAACGTATGGGGTGGACCAGCGAAAGGGACACATGTTCCTATGCCATAATAAGCTATTAAACTTAAGTAGTCGCTAGGCGCGATCCAAACATGCTATCAAAATCTCCTGAGAGTATATCCTCAACAACCACATTTCGAGACGTAAAAAATTCTTCGTGGACGATCCAAGTACCGACATATGAAGGAAATGTGGATATTGTTCATCAAACTCTTGAAGCTGGTGATGAAAACTTCTGCCATTACAGAACGTTCGGTCATAGCAGCCTATCTGGACGAGGTTGAAGACTTTCAGACCATGGGCTTCGATGTGAAACATATATTGGCCAGACTGAGAAAAGCTGAACGACTGAAAGAAGAGGCAAAACGACTTGAGACAACAGTTCCAGAACTAGACGAGAAGATAGAAAAGAAGAGAAAAGAGATAGAAGAATTGGAAGAAGCAAATGAAGAATTGAGGTAGGTCTTTGAAGGCTTTTTTTTTTCAAATGATTGAAGAGCCAGAAACAAGTCTAAAATTAAAGCTCTACAGAAAACAGTGGCACTTGAAGAGGACATCAGAAAAAAGTCTGAGACCAGTTAGAAAAAATGATAAATGAGAAGAAGGTAGTTTACTTACTTAGTGCTTGCGGAAGGAACAAGCAACGGCTGACGAGATAGGGGCGCTAACGCGCTCAAGCCTATAGCGTTAGCGCATCCGTTTTCTTGCTGGGGCGTAGCGGTTTGAAATTTTGAAAATATGGAGAGTCACAGAACGAACATGGTGCGGAGATTGGAGGTGTTGAAAAAAGGAGAATATTGAGATGTTGGAAGATTTTTTAATGAACTTTCCATGATGCAACCGAGTTGCCATATTGATACAGCACAGCTACTTGAACGGTGAAGAAGCAGCTACCAAGTAGAGAAGAAAGAGAAAGAGTGAATGCAGTCCGGGTTCTAGTCTTAAGCAAGACAGAAGTAGGGCTTTCAAGCGGGTAGTGAGTCCTAAGTCAGAGGGGAGCAGGTCGCAAGGGTTGTATCCTATGGTGATCCGTTGGGCCTTTCGAACATTAGCTGCCCTTTCCAAGGTTTAAGCCTTAGCAATCTCAGTTTGCTGCTGCCAATCCTTAGCAAACTTGTAAGCAGAGGGGCTCCTTCCCGTGTAGCCGGCCACAACCGTGTGGGGAGCCAAAGGTTGCTGGCCTATCGCTAACTCGAACAGACAGATGCAGAGCTTTTTTGCAAGTTTTAGCAGAATTGTGCTACGTCCAGCAGCTGCACCCGGTTGGCACTCACAAAGTGCCCCACGGAGCGGTACTCCTCCAATAACGCATTGATCCTTTCGGCCATCTGCCTTAACTGAAATGGGGATGAAGACTCGTGGAGAAGTTCAGCTTTGATTTGACCCCAAGAGTTTGAATACTTCTGTCCAGAATCTTCCTGTGAACCTGAAACATTAAGTCGTTCAGTCGTGTTGCGTCACGAGTCTACAAGCCTCATGTTGAGGAAGAAAGATGAGTTTCAATTTGGCATGGAAGCGAAGGAAGCATTTCATGAAATCAAGGATGAGCCCTATTTGCCTTTCGCCCAAAGATTTTTTACTATTCAACTTCATCAAACAAACTGGAGTTAGGCCAACTTTCTTTTCTGGGTATGGCCACATCCGTTGGTGCCATATTTTTCCTTACGCTGGGTGGGTTCCATGGGTGTTGCTTGGATTCGGACTGATTGTCATGTCCTTTCCTTGCGTTGACGAAGATTTTGACCTTGTTGGCCCAAAACGGTAGCATGGTCTTCTATTTATCGAGTAATTCTCCACCCGCGGTCATCAGCTCCGCGGGACTTCTATATTTTTTTGCTCCCGTCAGTGTGTCTAGAGTGCTAAAAGAAATAGATATAGTTCAAAAGAAGGTGGTGAGACTTGTTAAGTCATCAAATGAACTTCTTAAAAATGAATCTTTTCTCATTGGGAGCTGGCTGTAATAGGACAGCGAGCATTTTGACCCCCAACGAGAAAGGAATGGGCATTTTCGGGCGGGGGGCGGTTTGGTTTCAAGGCCCTCGCAGCAGGAAGAGGCAGTTGTCATTTGAAAGGAAAGGCCCTTTGTATAGAGTTCGAACCCGCGACTTCTGGCGTGACAGACCAGCACTCTAACCGACTGAGCTATTTCCCCCTTTCGTCGCTACTTTGATTCAAAAGTAACCTACCGGCCTATTAGTTTACAAAGTAAACATCGGAGAGTATTCTTAACAGCTGTACTAATGCCGTTCGCCTTTGGTACTTCAGTAGGGCTTGCATACGAAGGGCTTGCGGGGTGAACGGCATTCTGTTGTACTACTAACACTAGCTGTACTAGAGTAGTTTAGTAGCGCCTTTTGAATCAAATAGGCGAACCCTTTCCGAAAGGCGAACAGCCTGCTTTGCAAGCAAATATATAGCCCCCGCCCCTTTGAGTCGTTGCGAGCCGGAAAGCGTACCGGCAGTTTGAGTCACGAAAGGAACAAGCAACGGATTGATTAAGCGCTAACGCGCTCAAGCCTATAGCGTTAGCCTCGCGCATCCGTTTTCTTGCTTGCTTAATCTTAATATTATTATAATAATATATATATAAACAAAGAAGAAAATCATTTTTTTATCCAATTGTTCATTCCTGGGAAGAGGAAGAAGCAGATAGAGCAAGGGCCTCCTCTTCTTCCCGAAGTGAGCGAATTGCATGTAGAGATCCGTAGGGGCTTATAGTTTAATTGGTTGAAACGTACCGCTCATAACGGTAATATTGTAGGTTCGAGCCCTACTAAGCCTACCACCCCCTTCTCTTCACCCGATACAAGAAGGCAGTCGAAGTCCCCTCCACTCTTCATCAGTGCTTCAAATAGCAGATGGTGATCAGAAGAAAGTCGTTGGTGACTTAAAGCCCTTCTCAGTTAAAGAATCTAAAGAATCACACACTGCTGCCGCTGCCCTTCGGGCACGCCTCCTACGCTTACCACTCACCTACGCTCTTGCAGCATGCCCCCTTCGGGCAATACGGCTTTCGTAATACGCGAAGCTGCTGAGCGATAGCTCTTCGATCGCTATATTCTTGCGATAGCGAAGGCGTGGTTCATCCTCTAATATAGAGTAGATGCGAAGGTTCGGATCGAAGATCTTCGCGAGACGGCCCATGAATCTCGAGAATCGAGCGTGGGGCTTGAAGACCCTACCACATACAGACAGCAAGCAAGAGCTGGGCTTTTTTCTGAACATAGATTCATTCCTAGGTTAGTAAGCCTGGCACCTATACTTGCTCCGTAATAGAGGGTTCTAGTTAGTTGCCGATAGAGGGGCGCAGCCTTCCTGTTCTCTATTTCTCGAGGCGAGGTAGAGCGGATGGATGAACAAACGATGAACTTCAAGCGGATCTTCCATTCCACGAAAATTGTTAAATCACTTTTTCGTAGTTCTCAATAGATCCTAGATTTTAGGAAAGTGCCTACAGCTATGCACTTCCGGCTGGTTCAAATGCAACCATCTGGATGGAATTTGCTTCAGCAGAAGCTATTTCATGTATTTCGGGAGGAGAATCTTTAGATTCGTTGTGGGACGGAAAAGTCTTATTTGATTGAGGGGGGGACAGAACCCTTGTAGTTGAGGTAGACGTCTTCTCCAGCCGAACAGAACATCTTTCTTAGATGGTTGAATGCTGCTATGGCAGAGGTGGGTCGGCTTATGTGTGGAAGGCGGTCCCATGGAATGAGAGTGAAAGCTAAAGCAGTCACCGGTACGTTGCTTTGCAAGAGGAGTTGACTTATGAGGGTCTAAGGCAACCGGGGAAATGGTCGATTTCCCACCAAAAGTCAGCGGGTGTGGATAGTGCTTGACTTCTGCCAGCAAGCTCGATGCGCAGTAGGTGTGACATATATACCAAAGACCTTTTCACTCTTTTCCTCTATCAGTGTACCCCCGTAGTCTCCCGAAGGTGTATGTATTCAGGCTTTACCCGGAATTTTTGACGTGATAGTAGACTGAATATCAAAATTATATTATATATATAAATTAGGCCCCTCATTCAAAACCTCAAGGCGGTAGAACGATCATCCCGCTTTGACCCGTGGAAGAGCCACCAAGTAAGTAGAAAGATCGAGTCAGGTAGGTAGACATAATAGAGTCAGCCTATCATCTCGCTTTTTCTATAGAATGACACTGAGCTTGCTCTTTACCTTGCTGTAGGCCCACACTCTACACGGGTGTATTCTTTTAGTCGAAAGACCTCGTTTTTGGTGTGAGCTTTCCATATTGCCATTATTTATGTTATTTCTCAGGTCTCCTTTCCGGGGGTCTAAATGCCTTTCTTACTGGTGTTTCAGGCACTATCTACAGACTATCGAAAACAACAAAAGGATCTGGGCCTAGAGAAAAGATGCCGATGCCTTGGAAGCAATCTCTTGATCTAATGTTTTGCTTTTACTTTGCGTTTGTGGGGTTCAGGGATTGAGTTAGGAAGCCATGACGAATCTGTCGGCAGTGTGTTCCACCTATGAGAAGGTTGGTGTCAGAATTCGAGAGACGGATTATTGCTTAGCGCGCAGCAGGATACTTTACTTTACGGATGTGGCCAAGTCTTTTGAAAGTGCAGACAGAGGCCTCAGATTTCGCTGGGGTTCTTTTGCAGTTGTTTATGAGAGCAGGAAGCTGAACGGGGCCGGGCCGAGAGGCCCTACGTAGTACATGAGAAAGAAATGCTTGAGTGAAACCTTGGACTAGAAGGCGCGCTTTATAACGCTCCAAAGACCAATGCTGAATCTTGTCAATCCACTTAAAGCCCACTCCTTTTTTGCTTGGATCATAGCTTGGAATTTGCCAAAGTTAAAGTATGAGTAGGAAGCAATGCATGAAATGAAATTCATCCATCTGCCATAGCCCCAACTGGGGATGCCTAATATAAATCGAAAAAGAAGTGAGTTCAGTTTCAGACACAGACCGTTCAGAATTCACTTTGCCTCCGCACTCGCCTTCCTTCTAACGATCGAACTGGAGTCTGAGCTCCTGAAAGAAGGATGCCTCATGTTCCTTCCTATCTTCCTAGCAGCGGGGTAAACGCTCTTTCTCGATCAGGAGAAAAGCCTACGGCGGTATATCCGAAAGCGCGTCCTCGAAATTCCCCCAAGGAAAATCAAAGTCTTAGTCTCGGGGGACCAATAAAGAACCAAAGCTTGAAGGTAACGTTCGCTCTTCAGGATTTTTCTACCCAGAAAGGTCAATAGCTTCAGCGATCCCAGTTTTTCTCCATAAGGTCCCATAGGGAGATCTCTAGACTGATGCTAGATCTTTGAAGTCATCGCTAGCCTTCTCTTCTTCCTTTATAGAAAGAAAAAATCAAGACAGGGAATGTCTCGGCAAGTTCCACCCAAACTTACTCTTAGCGGTAACAAAATCAATTCGAACTGTGTTTTCAGGGAGCTAGGCAGCCAAAAGTAACTTAACTTTTGGTTCCGTCCGCGCTCACTATTGAAGGGAAGATCAGATACTGAAAAAGGAAAATTCTAGAATACCCTAAAAGGGAAATTGGATAGAATCGTGTTTCTTGAGCCCAGATAAGAAATAGGAAGTCAGCCGGTGGCACCTTTAAGATGCCTCTCAAGTTGCCATTAGGGGCTTTGACTTTTGCTTGTTATTCCCTTTTCTAGTTATATATACCAATATAAGAGCTAATCGGGAACGAAGTCAGACATTCTCGGGCAGTACCCAGTTGCAAGTAATACGGATAAGACCTCTTTCCACCCGATAAGACCCTTCCCCGGAGAGGAGAGTACTCATTGGAAAAGAAGGCCCGTAGCTGGATAGTCTCACTAGGCACTAGAGTAGAGGAGCGGGGATTCTTAAAGGAGCTTTCTGCTGTAGATAATCCAACTTCTGCCACTGAGTCAGTATCAGGTACCATCCCTTTCCTTTAGTAGTAGATACTCAAATTGCTTTGACTTCATCAGATGCTTCACCACTTTCTGTTGCTCAATTATCCGCTATTGCTTAATTGCCCGCTGCGGATGAGAGCGTGACGCCATGCCATGTTCCGCGCTCAGATCGAAAAAAAAAACAAGGGCAAGATGAAGATGGACAAACCGAGCCAAAGCCCAGCAGCTCATACTCGAGAGCCTTTCATCTACCATGCAGCCCCCAGCGATCAAAATCTCGCAAGACAAGCTCCCGGGGAGATGAGAGAAAGAAAACGAGAGGAAGCCTTTCTCATTGGTTGGTCCGAACCTCCTCAGGGACAGTTCCAGCCCGATAACTACTGGAAAAGCAAGCCCAAGATGCGAGATTCAAGAACAATCGGCTTCGGGGATAAACGGGATCTCTTGGCTTGAAAAGGAAAGAAGAAGAACATCCGAAAACGGATTCTTATGAATCTTCGGGGGTAACCCATCCTTCTCGATGAGGAGAGAGTCCTGGACTTAGCGAAAGAGAAGAAAAGAAAAGAGGCTAAAGTGGTCAAAAAGTGCTAGCAGACATTTTTTTTATAAAAAAGTCAAAAGGGTTGGCAAGAGTTCTTCATTTTCCCCCAACCTTACTTAGGCATCTTAATAGGCATTGGCAGGAGTTGCCCCAAGAAACTAGTAGAAGTTTCTTGCCTTAGGAAGAAGTATGCATAGGCTCTTCCTTTAACTTGCTTTCTTACTCTTTGCTCCCGACTACAGACTACACTCTTAGCCTCCTCTCGTAACTTTTTTCATTACTACTAGTCTCCACTACCCAAAATTCTAGAATTTTCCAAAGCTACTTCTTTTTCTCTTTCATTACACCCAAATCCCTGCGCTGCGCTACCACCTATTGAACCGAGCCAACCCCAACCCCAGGGGAACCTCAATTGATTTGTACCAGAAGGCCATTTCACTTGATTGAAAGTGGATGAATCAGAGTAAATATTCCCCTGGTGGGGAAGCTACCTTGAAAAAAGTTAGCTCTTTTGAGCAAATTTACTTAGTAAACAATCCTTACCCCGAAGGGAAGAATCCTCCGCGATTCTGCTGAAGGGAAAGAAAAAAGCTATTTTTTTCCTATGTGGCCGACCCACATAACCCTTAAAAGGACAAAACCGGATGTCCCTTATTCAAACTAGAAAGTCACCCAACCCAAGAAGTAAGGTAAGGAAGCGAAGCTGTATCGGTTGTTTTTCCTTGCCCTTGGGCAATCCCATCATAGAAATCCTTAAGAGTCTCCCCAAAGAATAGGAATAGAGGATAAAAAACCTCAGCGGAAGTCTTGATCCCACTTCCTGCTTCCACCGAAAGGAAGTTCACCACCTTTTCTTCGGGAAGGCATAGTTGGAAGAAAGACTTTTCATAGAATCGATCGGTAAAGACATGTTACTCTCTTTCTTCTTTCTTAAAAGAAGTAAGATGGGCAGAAGCTTACTCTTCTATAAGCGAGGCGAGGAAAATCTCAGCCTAGAGCAGTCTTTGTTCCATGTAGTTTCAGGCTCAGGCATGGATTTCTTCTCTTTTTCTTTATATTACGATATTTCTTTTTCTTTTTTATTCCCTGTTCTAAAGTTACATCTTTATTTGTATTTACCTCGTGGTAAGGCCAGGCCAGTCACGGATTTCTTGGTCGCTGCTGTATCCGAAAAAAGGAGTCTTTCAAATGGGCTAGCAGGCTCAGGCTCTAGGTCAAGCGCAGGTTCTACGAGTTCTGGGGCAAGGGGATCAAGATTAGATGCAGTATAAGTTTCTGCTTTGAAGCGGGTTGGAGTTGCAGTTGGAGAATGAGTCTTTTTTGCCTATTCCTCACAGTACCCCATTGGAGTAGAAGCCTACCAACCAAAAAGAAGTGGTTGCATAGCCAATTGCAGAAAAAAGGGTTTCAGTCATAAGTGCTTCAATTGCTAATGCCTTTCCCTTTCCTTTGCCTACGAACCGATATCTAGTAGTGTATTCTCTATACTCGCTTGTGCTAGTGGTCCTAATGAGGCGAGGGAAGATTCTACATCCATAGTAGAGTTCCAGACCATACGAGTTGCCATTTCATTTCCCCTAGATGTCGTACCAACCAGTGGTAGAAAGATTAGGAAAGTCTCTGTGAGTCAACCTTTCTATCAGTCTCCTTCTTTGTACTGTGAGCAATCCTGGGGCCAGTTACAATTCGCCGAAGAAAGCTAGCCCTCTTTTCTAGCCTATCTATGAAGTCTTCCATCCAATTGCTGCAAGGGAAAATACATCATAGAAAGATATGAGTTAAGCAAGTGACTTTGAAAGCCTTGAAAGCTCTTTCTTAACACGTGGGGATCCTTCAATAAAGGGCAAAAGCCCAGTTTAAGTCAAAAGAGTAAATGAAAGTAGGGTTCTTTTCGGGGTAGTCCGCTCTAACTTTGGCTCTAGATATGATTTTTCAATCAGAAGGTATCTGTGGTTATGCATGAGCGGATTTGAGATTTCCCGCTATCTGAACCTAAACCCTGAGTTTGAATTGAGGAAATTGTCCTTTTCAGTCCTTGGATCGATAGATCAAGTCTCCTCCTTCTTTTTTTTTTCCTCATACCAATTGTTCTACCAGCCTTTGTAGCAGTCTGAGCTTAATATGTAACCCCTGAAGTAGTTGACTATGGATAAGCAATAGAAGCCCCTGTCTAGTGTCCACTCCTTGTATAAGGTTTCGTCCCTGTCCTTATGTCTTCTCCTTCCCTTGCTAAGAGGCATTCCTTCCCCTTTCATTCAGGCTCTTCTTTTTGGTTCAACTCAACCAGAAGAGAGCGCGGCAGCACGCTGCAGATAGAATTTCTTCTCTCAACTAGAATACTTTCTATGCTCCACTACAGAAAAAGATGAGTACTTATATATCCCTACGTTGACTACTAAAGTGCCCTAAAAGCAAGAAGTCTTAAGCCTTCGTATCCTATGCCCATAGGCTACTAGTGAGTAACCCATAGGACTAAAGGGGTACGAACGGTTAAGGGTTATGGCTTTCCTGCTTTCGCATATGAGCCTTTAGCAGTTTCTTTGCTATCGCATATCCTCTGCTGTTCTCCAAGTTAGCTATCCACTTGAAGACTCTTGTTTTCACGGGATTTGTTGACTCGAGTAACTAACTAGCTTAGCTGTTAGGAAGAAGAGTGAGGGATGTCGCATATCAGCTGTGTAATGAAAAGTACACAACTATTTATGTCCCTCTTCCCCTGAGATGAACTACTCTCGCAAAGAACCTTCCTTCTATTCCTTACGTCAAGAGCCAATATCTATTCCTTCTAGCGAGTTGCTTATTCTCTGGGTGCACAGAGGTTGGAGCTTTCTTCTTCTTTTAAAGAGTCCTTAATGCATGAAAAGTGGACAAGGAATGAATGGCAGTTGCTAGAGCGATAAAGACAAGGGACGTGGGATAATGGTAGGAATAGCTCCTAGGAAATAAGCAGTCGGGGCACCCGTTGAAGATAGATTTGCCCGTGCTACGGCCGGGAATGGGGAGAAGGCATAATAGAATGTCCTTCCTTCTTTTGAGATAGATGTTACGGAGCCCTTTCCCAGAGAATCTTTAAGGATAAGGATTAGCCCCATGTTTAGGGAATCCGATGAAGAATCACCAATAGACGTACCTGAAGACGCAGTCTAACGCTAACGAAAGCCCTTACGGCTTGTTCCTGACTTCCAGATCAGATTGAGAGTTCAGACCATGAGAAATCCACTCCTTTTTACCCAAACAAAGGGGAATGGCCAAGCACAATAGGGATCCGCTCGGGAAGAGGAAGGAATTAGAGTCAAGAGGTTATTAGGATTCTAGCCTAGCTAAACGCAAGGGAAAGGAAAAGAGCTCAACGAAAAGCAAAGATCTCTCGGGCATTTGGGCAGCCTATTCGTAGACAAAGAAAGCCGATTCGCCAATTCTTATTCCTTTTCTCTTAATCAAGGTCTTTCCCGAGGAAGAGGGAAGCAAGCAAAGCTAGCTCCGGATCGGAGGGAAAATAGTGTTGTAACCGAAGTAGACTACCGAACGGGTGTGGGGAAGAATCTCGCCAAAGGTTCTATTTCTGATTCCTCTCCAACGGGGATTAGATTCTCTTTTACGCTAGGTGAGACCGAGAACTCGATTGCGGGTGCAGCAGGGAAGGCTCTGACTTTGAAGCCCGGGCTCAGGCAAGGATGAACTCAGACTATGAAGAAAAGGCTCCAATCCCATTCAAAGGGCCTGAAGGCCTTTTCAACTAAAGAAAAGGGGATCAGAATTAAGAAAAGGAGAGCCACACCCGGGCTATGAGCTATTTCGTCCTTTTCTTGCCGAAAAGGTTGAGTTCGCTAGCCGTTCAATCCGATCGTAGAATAGAAAACTGGTCCTTTAGAACCGGTTGCAGGAAGTCTCTTCAAAAGGTAAGCTTCACTCCGCTATCAGACTAGTCTTCTGTTCCGGATGAGAGAAAGAACTCTTTCTTAGGCCTATTCATTCTCTGCAATCGAGGACCATACATTTGTTCAATTAGATTGGCCAAGTCTTCCTGATTAATTGGCACTGCAGGCTGAGGCACTTGGCCTAGCATCGGATTCTGAGAAAGAAAAGAAAGTTTAAGTTCAATCATTATCTTGAAAGAAGGGAGAGTAAGGACCGAATCCAATCCTTGAGATTCCAATCAGATATCGAGAAAGAAATTCAACTTCAAAAGGGCGGTAGCGGTCGTAAGGCCGACAAATGCAGTCTATAGCCTGCCTTACTTTGAATAGCCCTAGGATGATTGATGAAGCAACAATCTCCCCTTTAAATAGAACCCCGGGAATTCTTTCTTATAAGGATATGCCTCTATTACTGACGTACCTTAATCAATGGGACCCAGTAAACATCTCACATTGCCTTATGGTTAGGAAGAACATACAATGACGGGCAATTTAGTCTTTAAAGGATCTAATTCCTCAGCAGTCGGGCTGTGAACCATAGTCGTTACGCCGACGCCAAATTAAGGCTTACATGGAAAAAGGCATGATTCTAAGAGTCACTAGAAGCGAAACTTAGTAAGAATAACCAGTAATGTTACGAATGGATGAAGCAAGCACTTTTAGATGGTATCGATCAGAGCCAATCAACCCTGTTCTTTCCTGATTATCGTAACTTAAATCCCACTAGCCGAAATAGAATCCGTCAAGTAAGAGATAAGCCAGAGATCCAGATCATTAGAATACGTCACCGGTCCGAGATGGGCCTTTCGCTCGGTCTTTAAAGCCTGGCTTTGATTAGAACTTTGCCAGGTATTCATTCCTAAAGAAAGAATCCAGAGAATGGCTTTCCTCAAATGTCATTGCTAGCAAGAGCAGAGAGATCAGAAGCAAGGGCATTACCACCGGGCTATTGGAGCTGTTAGTGCAATTGAATAAGAATATGCTCTTACTGTTGGAGAATACCCTGCAATAAGACTTGTTTGGCATCCCATCTTTCCGGAGTAAAATAGGCTAGGCCTCCTCGCACATAGAATGGAAGAATCCACTGTTAGGTGCGTAGCCGCTCTTTGTTGAAGGAACAGAAGCATCTAATGCCATTGTTCTTGTTACAGAATATGCAGCTATTGAATCAGCTGTTCGGGAGGTATCGCCTGGAGGAACGAGGTTATTAGTAAAAAACCGCTCTTGCAGGTACGAAGTCGCTAGAGCGAAGCTATAGGCAGGGCAAATTCTTTTTCTTTCGAGACGGGAAGAGAAGGAGTTAGCTCAGTGACCGAGGGAGAAGTTCTTCTCTCGTGTTGCCGCTCCTCTGTGTTGAAGAAAGAAGCTCATGCCATCTCCTGAGTAAGAGGCATATTATAGACTGAAGAATTGGATCCGACATTCAAGCATCTAATAGCATCCGAAGGAGCTGCATGTGTTCTTGTTCTCGAAGCCGCTCTTACCCTTGCCCCCTTACCCTGTGAAGTGAAAGCCTATTGTCTTTGCTCTCCTCTGGATGATCAGTCTCCCAGTAAGAGTCCAAGTAGTGAGCCGGTAACCATCGGTTAACCCGTTACAGTTTCCTCTGGAGTCGTGTTAGAATTTCTATCATTGAAAAACTCTTAGGTGAAAATCAAACATAAACTCAATCCTTTTAAGATTTACCGTAGGATCTCCTTAAAGTCTTTCTTGTTTTTTATCCGATAACTCTTTTAGTGTAACGGCTCACGCTTTTTAACATGATGGCTTTGCTCTAACGTTAGGAACTCCTCTCTTTCCTTGTATGGATTTCTTATGAGTGGCACGATTCATATGCTTTAGTGGGAGTATTCAAGTAGGATTTTCAATGTCTTTATAAAGCCTGGACGGTGGTCATCGTCTGCACTGTGTTCTACGGCCTATGCTGCTGTAAAGATCAATAGTGAGGTCTTCGGTACGTCCCATGGACAGGGGAAACCGGAAGAATGGGTCTCTCTTCAACGTCCGACTCTGTCGTATGCTTAACCCAAGGTCAAGTAGAACCCTTGGCTCTGTGTCCAAAGGAGAGAACGAGACAAAGAGAGGGGATTCTTGGACTGAACCCCCTGGTTACAGTAGCGCTCCTGGCTTTCGAAATTGATACTTTTATTTGTTTGCCTTTTTTCAGGGAAAAACTGGAGTTCTTTAATGGAAGGTGTCGCCCGATAGATCTCGTTCTAAACGAAAGGACTTGACCCCAATGTGGCTCTAGCTAAGGCTGCCAGCGGTCTAGATAAGACGCAGGACTCTCAATTGAGATAAGCTACGACTATCCAACAAGGACTACCTACAAGGGCAGCAACAATAACCCAGCCCGAAAGACAAAGTCTATGGCCAGAACTCAAAATGCGGCGGAAGATCGTTCGAAAGCGAGTAGCTAAGACCCCGATAGCGTCGGCGAAAGCATCCAGAGAACAAGGAGCGTAGCGAAAGACAGAAGCGGAAGAGGCAGATTTAGACAACCAACGTCAGCTACGAGTTCGCACCCCAATCAACAGCTGCGCTAACCTTGCCTTATCTGAACTAACGCACTCAGAAGGTCACATCTGGTCTGACTGCTAAAGGAAGAGCTATAAGACAAGAACTGCTAGCTACCGGTTGTCTGTTTTGAATATGCCACTCGTTTGTCTTCCTTGTTATTGCCGTAGCAGTCCCGCTAACGGTAGTCCCTGCCCCTCATGTTGCTGTGCCAGTTTCCCTGCCAGGGAGAAAGCTTTTTTCTTTTCATGTGATCAAGCTAGTTCAATCAAGTGATTTTAGGCCAGCTGCCAATTTCCTTGCGAGACACAATGTCTATACGAGGTTTCCCTAGTCGGTAAGACTTTCTTTTCTATAGTTGGGAATGGAGTGATCCCTAGGGAGTAAAAGGTTCCATGGATATAATATTTACATACCTATCCATTCCTTCTGCTTTCTTTTCCGCCTTTTGAAGGTATGATTACCGCCCTCTAGTGTCAGGGTGTAAGGGAGAGAGGAAGTGTCTATGGAATATGGGTTCGAGCGAGTGACCAGGTTCCTTTGTCCAGCCATTGAGGGTTCATTCGCTAATCCTCTAGAGCCAGTTTCAGTTCTAAATGAAGGAATCGAGCGAGTGTAAGTGCTTCGCTTGTTACGTTACAGCCAGTAAAGAAGAAAGCCTTTGAGAATCCTCTTCAAGTACATCAAAAGAGCTCAAGCCAGCAGTCGTAGGGTAATTGATCGAGTTTAGTCCTGTAGAAGATATTGGCTTCTTCGATAGCTTAATCGAAGATATTATAATTATAGTAAGGGAAAAAATTTACATTATATAGTAGAATGAAATTTTCTTAGTATCTACTAAGGGGATTTCGAGCCTGCAAAAATATATGTGAACAACTAGGGGCCCTTATTTAGCGATTACAAAGGATCGATTGCTAAGAGCACTTTTAGATCAGCTAGCTTCTTATTCTTATTATTCCTAAGCTCTTCTAAGAGAGTGGATCTCCTGAGTCTTCTTATTAAGTACTTCCCGCTTGTGGAAATGTCAGTGTTTGCAGTTTCCTTTTTTAGTGGGCCATATGAAGAAAGAGGTCCAGTCGAGCTTCTGTCTCCTGCAGGCCAGAATTGATAGTTCTCTAGTGGAGGCGAGCCAGTGACAGTGCCGGGGGAATATCAAGATTTTGAGTCCCATTTTTTGAATTCCCTTTAGTAAGCGCCCTTTTATAAGCGAGTATGAAGTAAGCCCTGAACCTTAAGTGCTCTTTCTTCCTTGGTAGGTCAGCCGTTGACGAGACTTAGTTTAGGGCAAGTTCTTTTCTTTTTTTTTTCAAGCCTTTCAACCTGTAATAATTTACCCAGGCAAGGAGGAATTCAATTGAAATAAATTTTCTTTCTAGTAAGCTAGGGCTTAGTAAGCAAATCAAAGGAGTCGTCAAGCTGGGGCAAGTCAAGTTAGTTTTTAGCAGTCTCTCAAAGCAGTCTCAGCGAGGCGCTAGGTAAAAGGCAGCTAGGGCTCAAGTTTAGTTTCTTAGCAAGTCATCAGACAGAAAAGGTTAGGGCAGCTGGGGAATTTGTTGAAGTTCAAGCATCTCTTGTTTGTAAAAGGATAATATATTCCAGTCTATCCAATTGCATAAGGACATCCGGTTCTGGCATCGAATGGGAGTTCTCTTTATTTTTGGCTCTTCCAACTTTAGAGTTTCCTAATATGTGTTTAAGAAGTCCCTAATCTATCAGTACTACTAGCGAGCTAACATGCTAACAGTAGTTAAAAACTGGTCTTTATTAAGCTCCGTTTTTTACCTAGCATAATAACTAAGAGGCTTAGAAGACTAGCAGTTCTACTAATAGGATAAGAGTGAGTTGGCAAAGGCTATTCTTCTCATTCCTTCCCTTGATCTGACAGTCCTAAGTAAGAGAAAGGCCTAAAGAACATTACCAGTAATCCGAGGCAAGCGCATAAAAGAGCTAGCTTGTATAAGAGTCATAAGAGGACTAAGAATAAGAAGGGTCCAACTCGTACTAAGGCTATCGGTACTACTCTTCCAAAATGCCTAACGTGGATAAGGTGTCTCCTATGTTTACCGTGTCTAACAGTAAGACCAGCTCTCCCCTTAGTCTAAATAGCTAGATAATCTCCCAGCCAATGGGCAAGGGCAAGCTAGTTCTTTAGCAAAATCAGTCTTTCAAGCAAGCTATGGAAAAGAGGGATAGGTCGAGTTCCAGCAACTTTTGGAAGATAATTCATTTCACACCTGGGGCACATAAGAAATTCAAGCTATTTAATTCGATCGATTTGGCCTTCCTTAACCTTCAGTTCCTTGATCTGATTCTAGCACTTTCTGGGCTCGGTTAGCTACTTGCTTTGGAATGGCTGGCAGCACTGACTGTGTTAGCTTCCCTTGTAGCTTTTCGTTGAGCTTGAATTACGATTGAGAGAAGAGACAGCGGACTAAGAAGTTTGTAAGTAACCTTCCCCTGAATGAACAGAAACAGGGGTAACCGATCCTTATTTAGAATAAGATAAGCCGGAGCTTCCTTATGGAGCTAGAACTGAAGGTAAGACTCAAGACTTGGATTTGATGGAGGGGCATTCAGGAATAAGAGTACCGATTTCTGACTTAATCACACCGCTTGGCTTGGGACCACTAGATTGGACCGAAACCTCATAAACTTCCCCATTTGACGAAAGAAGGGGTACAGGCAGAAGCTTCAAGCATTTCATGTCCTTCGGTTCCGGTTTAAGTGAACAGATCGGTACGGTACTTTACGCGCTTTTAAGAGTTCTCGTTCTACTTCCTGTTAGCTGGTAGAGTATGAACTGAGACCGATGGGATTGGGCAGCCAAGTTGTAAAGCGAGATGTAGTATCATGGTTACTTTCTTTTCTAACTAAGTTAGCAGTTTGTTTTGCTTGGTTCCCCTCCCCTATAATGAATTGAATGAGCCCAGCCTCCCGCTCCACTCGAAAGAACAAGGCTCGAGCAAACCTTACGCTTCCCTCTCCTAACGTTCAACAAAAAGAAGTAGGGTTCCCCTGCCTGCGAGGGAGAATATGCGGGCCTTTCTGAGATTTCGACAGCCTAGCAAACTCTTTCTATCTAAGAGCCTTTCCGCTTTTTCTTGACTGGAGTATGTTTGCTTAAAACACAGGATTTGAATCGGGTTTTGGGCGAGACTGCACCATCAAGATACAAATTGGGGTCATCACCTCTGTAGTGTTGTGAGCTAGGTCTCTGGAGTCACTCTGCCTCTGCTCCATTCCTTTCTTTCTTTATCACCTAGAGTTCCCTTACTTATAGGCGAGAAAAGAAAAAAGGTTGGCAAAAGCAGCTTCTTCTCTAGTTCTCTAGCTGCCAAACGACTATTCCTCGTCCATTTCATTGCCTTAATGGCATCAGTCTTATCCCTTTCTTCTTCATTTTCTTCTTTGTAATCCATCAAATATGATGACTAAGGAATACGGCCATATTGCCATAGCTTTGGCCTCAGGCCGTATCTTAGCTCTCGCCCCTTTTGTCCTTTCTCACCTTTACAGAAGCATCCATGATCTTGTGACCAAAAACCTTTCCAATCTTGGCTCTCTTTCTTCTATTCCCTCTCCTTGGACAGACCTCTGGACTGGCTTTGTCCCTTCAAGGTTTTTCCTCACTTGTACAGAGATTTTTCAGTGCCTTCTACCAACCCTTTTCTTTTAAAGAAGCCACCGCGGCCAGGATTAAGGTCGTACTCTCCAATTATCTCATTACAAGAGATTTTCCCTACGGTGGGGTGATCGAAAAGACAAATCTCAAGTACTGTTCTGAACTTTATTCGGCCAATATGCTCGCAAGGCAGTTGGGATTTACCCGAGCTATCCTTTTTCCCCTTTTCATTTATAGCAGAGTTGACAATCCCCTTTCTCGGCCTCTAATCACCGACAAGGCCGAAGCCAGGAAATTGTATGAAGCTTTTGACCAGCGAAAGAGCGGCTTCGACTTAAGCAACCTGTCCAAGTAAGTGGTCGAAGGAATAAAAACCTTGCTTTCAAGCCATTCTTGAAGCCATCTCACCTGGGGATGTAAAAAGGATAATACCGACGAAAGAAAAAGACCAAGGAATCCGCCCTCGTCGAGTCAAGTTTCTCCTCCCAGACTGAAGTCCGTGGGGCACAAACCCAAGAAAGGTATCTCCTTTTCGGTCTTTCGTTGTTTAACTCACTTTTTCCGCGGCCAACTAATGAGTTGTTTTTCTATTTTGTATACAAAAGTGCTAAACCCTCCTCACCCCGCAACTTCAATCCCTATATGCGCCTATTTCTGCTTATTTCTTGTTGTATACTTTTTTTACTCCTCTTTATTTCAAAGTTATAAGCTCTATTAACGCTCACCTCCACCCCATGGGCTCAGGCCTTGGTAGGGGTGGAGTCGAGCTAGCCCAGAAATAGTCTTTCAGTCCCTCTCTGATAAACAAACAATACTACTCATAACAAAAAAGAGATAGATTTTTTTACAGAAAGATATCGTGTGTACTGATTGCTTGCCTTAGCTTCCTTCTAATGCCCGAACTACACTCGACGTTCTTCTTGCTTCCGGCCTATGGTCCATCCAAAGGCAGGTACGACACTTCCTGTATCACCTGTATATTAGAGTATTAAAGAGAAAAGGCATATCTTGAAGACAGAAGTCGCTTAACTGCTTGCCTGATTGCGCCTATTACCTCTTTGCTTTCTTGAATCTCGAAACTTATTCAAGGTATACTATCTCCTATCTTACCTTTCAATTCAATCTCTTGGCACTTCTCTTACATCCATTGTTAGCTCTCTGCCAGCCCGTGCCAGGTCAGTCATAAGCACTAAAGCACTAACGAAGGCTTCCGGGGATTCAAATAGAGCAGCTTTGATAGAAGCAGGAGGAGAGGCAGTTTCACTATATCCAGCAAGTACGTCAAAAGCAGTTCAATCAAGCTAATGTTTTCAAGCCAGTGATCAAGCTTAGTCAAATAAGGATTTTAGCTCAAAAGCTCTTTCTAAGGCTAGCCATAAACATAAAGTTAAAGAGTACTGGGCGCAGGCGTTCCGGATTTCACATAACTTTCGAAATGCCATCTTTCGCTAAGGAATAATCAGCTTGGCTGCCAGTTTACGACACCAACTTCGGACCGGTTAGCAAGCACACTAAACCCCATAATCCGTACAGACTACATGATGGGGAATCACTCCCCAGGGATTGCACCATAGCCGTCTTCGAAAGAGGGAAGAGAGAAGGAAGACCGAAGAACAGACATTCCCCATTCCCCGAAGTAGCCTCAGATGTCACCCAAAACCAAGCCAAATACCTATTCTCACCCCGATAGCAAACCTTTTGGATTCGATCGCAGGTTTTTATCTAACCTTGGTCCTGATCAGGTCACCCTGAAGGAAGATTTATGCATCCGCTCGGACGACCAAGCCTCGGGACAACTAGCTTTGTTATGCCGGCAAGCTAACGTGTAAGCGACCATAGGTTCCCGAATAGAGGAATTTGGCTTCTTTTCTTTTAGCGGCAGATGCCGTGATTCGTCTGAGATCTCGCCCTCCTGCTATGCCGGAATGCTCTATAAGGAGCTGGTAGCGAACAGAGAGACTACTTCCCCGGACCAAAAGTACGGACTTGGATTTGGTGTATAGGCCCCAGTCTATGCATGGGGCCAGCCCTCAGTTTACCCTCGCTGTGGGGCTCCTATGGACAGGTTCATAGCGGGATATGCGCCCTCTTTCCTTGGTTATAGGGCTGCCCACCTAGTAGCGGAGTAAGCGATCCCCCGCATGAGATGAGATAACTCTTTCGAGCACCTCTTCCTTAGTCTCGCAGTAGGCTCAGTCGTCCCTCCCGCTGGTACTCGAAGTTCAGCAAGGTACGCTATGCCTGTAATACGGAATCGATCATAGAGGGGATTGATTACGCAGTTTAGAATGGATTCTAGTTCCATACTTGCACTTGCAGAGTGCCGGCTAATACGAACTCCGCTATGAGTTCTCCGAGTCCTGCACTGAATTCCTTACCTAATCAATCAAGCAAGCAAGCTGTTGGAATATCCAATAGATGCCTCTGTTCACCCTTGTTCTTAAGGCACACCTAATTCCAACTGAATTCGAACGTTACGTTAGCTCCGGCCGCGCTACGCTTCGCTGCGCTTACTTAAGTTCCTGCTTATTCCGTCTTTCCGTACTTTAAAGACTGTCCCTTCACGAGTAAGGAAACGAAGTTCACTCGTATGGATGTATGTACCTCAGCGCCTAGAAGAGAGCTTTCACGATACATTCATCTATAGCGGAAGGGAGAAGGTTTAAGCATCCTTTTTCGGTTGCAGGAAGTCTCTTCAAAAGGTAAGCTTCACTCCGCTATCTGTTTAGGGCTGAGTTAGTGAACTCTTTCTGAGGAGCGGGTTCTGCTTTGCTTTCACTAGATTCTCTAAAGCTAAAAAGGTAGTTGACCCGAGGGATAAGCCCTTTCTTCTTCTTTTGCGGCAGGAGCGCAGTCTGAACTTAATTTATTCAAAAACCCTTCTTGCTAGACTTTCCATATTGCTAATCTCGAGCAAAGAAAAGAGTTTTCTTCAATCAGAGAGTTGGCTTAGTAGGAAGAAGCGGGTTAGATAATAGAGACTGATCAGCTTAAAGGCGAATCGTCGCTTCTCCATTTGAGAGATATATCTCTGGTTTGCCGCTCGTGAACCGATTGGCATCGTAGTTTGAGCCGGGCTTGAATAAGAATCTACAACGCACTAAGCGACCGGACCTAGAAGGCCTCTTCTTCTTCTGTAGCCCTTGACTGACTTATTAGCCTCCGTCTCCGTACGCCCACAAAAAGGAACTCTTTATTCCACTGGGACATTGGATCAAACAAAGGGAACAGTATCACCACCGACTGGAGCTGGAACAACAGGGAGAGCGGATCGAACAACAAGACGCGGGCTGGTCATAGGAGCTTTATTCGATCGATGAAAGGAAGTGTTCTTTTCATAACCATTAGCCAAAAGCTGTCTGTGATTCTATAACAATATAATTCTACATAAGTAGAGGATGCAGCAGAGGTTGTAGTTTCTCTTCCAGTTGTTCCAGGCATAGAACTGGAGTTCTCTACCAGGGAATTCCAGGGATTGATTCTGGAACAGAAGTTGGCACTGTAGAATCAACATTTGAAGAAGCAGACGAATCATACGCCTGCGAATAAGCAACTTCAGTATCTTTAACTCTTCCGTGGCTCTATAGCCGGCAAGGAAGAAGGAGAGAGAGGGGATTTTACAATTCAAAGCCAAACTTACAAGCGAGAGCCCGATGCCGGTGAGTCAGGTAGGGCAGAGGAAATGAATTCAACAATTCCATGAGCGGTGGGTGGTTGGAATAGCGCATTTCCCAATCTAAAGATTGTTTTTCAGGTCTTTCCAATGCCGGGGAAAGGATCAGCAGCAAACCACCCTTTTTTACAAATGATTGTGATTGTGGAGTTGAGGCAGGGGCTATTGCTTTTTACTAGGCTAGACGACTCGGCGATTCTACCCTACCTTTTTCCCAGGATTGGACGCCTATTGGCGAAGCTCAGGATTGGATTGTCCCCTTACTGCTTGACGAGAACAACCTACCACTGACTTTTTTTAAAGTACCTCTCTCATTGCACTAAAAGAGTCTGTCTTTGACGATAGGGCTTGAGGTCGATCGGTCCACCACTAAGGATCTATGGTAGGTCAAAGAGCGCAGAGAAGATTGTCCACCACTTGTTCTTGTACGCGCTATAAGATATAGGCTTTCTATGAAAGCTCGTAAGATCAGCTGACAAAACAGAAAGGGATTCGGACTCGCCTGGTTCATGTCTATCGACGAGGGATCTCAGATTGCGCTTGACCGCAGACTCGTAGCATGGGTGAGAATTCTTCATCTTAGGTAATGAAGGTGGGCAGCTCGTCGTCTTTGAAAAAGGAAGGGATGATTCTTGCCAAACTCTGTCATGCCCATCCTCCTTGGAGTTTCAAAAAAAAATATCCCCTTCTGTTTTTCCGTCTTCTTCTCTGCCGAAAGGAAAGACAAAGGCGAGGGAGTCCTCGAACGGGGAAACCCACGATTGAGAGGTCAGATCACACCATCCTCATTGATCCAACTCGGGTTGGTATGCTCACAAAGAGAGATCCTACCACATGTGTTTCAGTTTGAGAGCCACCCTGTTTTCTCGATGTCTTCTTCTCTTTCGGGTGGGAGGCATTCTTCAATAGCTTTCATTACTGAGGGGCCCAATCCTAAGAATAAGAGTCTCAAAAGACTCGATCTATCCGACCTTACCATAGTCTCCCTCGAGGCGCGGTCAACCTAGCAGGTGTCATACCTTCCAAAGAGATGGCTCAGACAGATTAGCTATAATGCGCAGTTAGATACTTCGATGGCTCGTTTTCGAACTAGCTGTGTTAAGCATATAGCTAGCCTTCTATCACCTACCTTATTTCTCCAGATTTTTGAATCCATAATTGTTGCCATTAAGTCATCGTTCCGTCATCCAACATGCTTCTATCTAAGTGATTTCATACCTTACTACTTCCCTCCGTCACCCTTCCTTCCCAAGCTCCTTGATTGAGTATTCTAAAACCCTAGTTTAATGGGTGGGAAAAAAGAAAGAAGATAGGAGAGGATGGGCCCTACCTAACCATATACAGAAAGAAAGAGATACCCGTATAAATAGAATAAGGGTAGCGATAAATTTCAACCGGCACTACCACTTACTCTAGATCGTAGAGAACAGTACATCATTAGATGCATACAAAGTGCTAAAAGCCCTATTTTAAGTGAGTGAATACCGAGCCGAAAGGCCCAGCTCTGACTTATTGATTTGATGCCGAGAATCCGATCTGCAGATGAAGCAGAAGCAGGCAAAAGGCTCAAGGCCAGCGAGGAATTAGCCATAGAGAAGGGAAAGCTCCCAACCCAAGTGCAAGTGCCATCCTCAAATTTAGCTGTTGTAGGGATATCCGAAGCTATTGACGAAGCTGTTATTGGACTCGCTTGGCTCGGCTGGTCTCACTGGAACTCAGGGTTGGAGGAAGAAGGGCATTGAATACCAAGGCCGATGTACCATATTCACAAGAAAGTTCTTCTGGAGTACTTACAAAGTAATGAAAGGCGTGAAAATCCACCCGGAAATTGTATAGCTTAGTGCCTAAACGTTAAGGGTGCCCCACTACGCGGTATATCATGGCTAACTAAGAGGTCCCTCTTGGATCCGGGTGTATGAGCTAGAGAAAGTCTGATAGGGTCGGAAAGCCAGTCTGAGGTTCCTTGGATCATTCCATTCTCTCACAGTTCGCTTAATTCACTACGAAAGGGGGCTTGTTTTTATCAATAGTTAAGATAGCACCTACGGACAGTGCGAGAAGAAGCAGCAGCTTCAGGACAAACAACCCTTCCCTAAGCCACAGCAAGCGATCAACTACACATGATCAACGGACTTCTCTACCGCGGAGGGAGTCGTCAAGACTGACTCACAAGAAGAGGAAGAGATGGTGTGCTAGTCAGATGTCTGACTTGGCTGAGGCAGACAAGATCATGTACAACATTCATGACGGAGGGTGAGGCAACGAACAAGCTGGCCTAAGATGAGACAAAAGACAGGGGAATTTTAGCTCAGACAATGCTACTTTCCCCTTGAACCTTAAGTGAGCTACCGATCATAACTTCCTTATTAAAATTTCGAAGCGAGTGTTCAAACTTAACCATTGAAGACTAGCCCTTTCAACCTGTGGTTTGGATGCCCTTAAGCGGATGGAAAAAGTATACAACAGATACATTCACCGATTCTGACTAGCCCAACCCCTTCTCTGTGGTTCTTCTTGTTCATTTGAAGCCGCGTTGTTACTAGCTTTGTCAGTACCTTGAGTTGATCTACCAAGGCTAAGTTCTTTCTTTCATTCCTTTACCGAGCTACGGATCCAGGAGCTTCACCTTGGCGCTACTATTTGCTATAACAAGGAACAAGCTAAAACGCTGACCTTTGAGACTGAACTTCTCTGCCCTCGGCTGAACTCACTTAAGCCCAGCCCGGAAGTTCTTTCCTTTTGTTTTAATGGCAGCCGGTATCTGGTTCAATGTTCTCTAGATTGCTAAGAAGTAGCCTGCCTTACCAACTAGGATCAGAAGAGGGCTAGGCTTTCTCTCTAATATGCCAGATGTCGGTGAAAGTAAGTAAATTGCACATGAATGCACAGAGTCGGGTCTTGTGCTAGAATCCGCTCTGAGAGGACGCTAGTAAGGAAGTACTCGACCAAACCAACCCCGGCTCAACCTAGCACGACCAGTACAAATGCCCTAGTTCGACTCAGGTCTCGCTATCGCTTTATGGTGGCGCCATGCAAAGGTTAGAATGAGAGTGCCCCTTGCTCCTTAGCCCTTTACCGGACTCCCCTACGTACCAGCAGACTGAAGTTATCCAGGCGGGCCTTCTTCGCCCCCCCCTTTTTAACATAACAAAGCCATCGACATTCTTTTGGTCAACGGCCCCCATTTCTTCCCAATGATCTTCCCTTTCTGTTGGGCGCTTACATCAATCAGTCGATACTAAGCCAAGAGCTTTTCAAGGAGTGCATTCTGGGAATCAAGTTGCTTCAGTCAGACCAATGACCGCCGCCTATCCATTTTAGGAAAAACCTGGTTATAAACCAGCTCCTTTACTAGACTATATCAAAACTTTACTTGCTGCCGCAACTTCTGATTGATTGACCCATTCTAGAGAAAGTGCTGCCTTTCGGGTATACTTTAAGGAATGTGGTTCTTGCTCATAGCCTCAAAGACCCATGAGGGAGCCCCCTTTTTCACTTATTCATTCACCATAGCCTGAACTAGATCCGCACTTTCCCGAGTGAACAAAGCAAAGAACCAGACTGAGACTGACTTCCATTCCTGAAGTAGGGGATAAAAAGTGGATTAGCTTTCGTTAACAGAGATGGAAAGCATCAAATCCGAATCTGAGATCTTGAGAGATCGAATCATAACTATGTAAAGTAGCCTTGGGCTGAGACGTGACCTCTTCTCCTCGTTTTCATTGGGTCACTCACTCGCCTACAGGTGAGAGAAGAAGGAAGAGTTCACAGCTTCTTCAACCATAGCTATTCTTGTTCCCACGAAAGCAAGAGGGAAGAGTCGACAAAAGTTCACCACAGAAAGCATAGTCACAAGGGAAAGCGAACCATAGAGACCATTTCACAAGAGCTGAGCTGAAAGAAGAGTGATTTGAATTACCCTCGTGTGACTTCACTCGCTTACTTTGGAAAAAGAGTAAGAACTTATAGTCATCGCCTTTCCCTTTCGACTGGCATTATCACACCGCCATCAACAGATTCAATAGCAGCTCCTAGCCCGATTCCAAGACCTGAACCTGGTTTGAAAGTTCAAGCAGCCTTGATCCACTATAGAAAAGTACCAGTTTTCCACAGTGATAAGGACTTCGCCCGAAAGCATTGATTGGAGGTCTCATGGTGGCAAAGAAAAAGAAAGAGGAAGCGCTTTTGTTGCGCGAACCCCACAATAAAAAAAGATGGAACACAAGAAGCTCAGTAGCAAGGCCGTCTCATAGTCACCACTTGTCTGTCGTTTCAAGCTTCAAAACAAGCAGAAAAACAATATACCGTTGTCGGTTCAGCAGCTCGAAGTTCATCTCAATAAAATGTCAGGTCAGTCACATGACTCATCCTGTTAGTCGAGCATAGCTAACGCTACCATGACGCTACGCTGCGCCTGCACTGACGTGACTTGCAAACAACGCTGACGCTATATAGCCATATACGCAACGCTCGGGACCACCTCCCTTCGCTTCGCTTCAGAGTCTTAGGCGCAGCTCTTCTAGTCAGAGAAGAGTCTAGTTTCGAACCTGTGCACTCCTATACTATGAAAGCTTCTATCACGAATGGGAATCGTGTGATTCTTTCTATCCCCGTACTTTCTCGCTCTTATGGAGTTGTATTCCCTAGGTTATGCAGTTATCTTCCCTGGCCTTACAGTAGTAAAGGGAAAATCACTTGAGCTTTTTCGCCTTTGCTCCTTCTTTCCGGAGCGCACTAACGGAAAACCTGAGATAACGACGTCTACTTCTTAGCTGCTGTGAAAGTTAGCGTCTTAAAGAAAGTAAGTGCTTGCTGCTCCTGCTCTTCTAGTTAGAGAACGCACTAAAAGCATACCTTATCTCAGGGGCATGAGTACACTGCTTTCACACTCGAACTCTCCTACTGTGTGCTGTGTGTGCTTTCAAGCAATAAGACTGCTTGCTAAACGAACCACTGCTGACGAAGTGCCCCATACCTGCACTAGCACTTAAATCAAACCTTCTTTTAGGAAAGGGATAAGCTGTAGACATCTGCTTAGGTTATTAAGGCACTGCAGTCTTCTTCTTTCGAACTCGATGCTCTCTTGTTCTTTCTAGCTTTACTGCTGTTCTTAGTTATGGATGGGCTTTTCTTCCTGGTGCTTCCCTTCCTGCGCTTCGGTTCTTTTGAGACAATCAATCACTTTCGCTCTGCTCTGTTAGTACCAATTCTGACTCTTGTCAGTCTCCGAGGGACATAGAAGACTTGGAACTACATCGAAAGACTCAATTACATCGAGCCTTCCTCACTACCATCTCGAGAGGAGCAATCGGCTTGGGATGAATTTAACCTATTTTTTTCTTTCTCTCTCGCGAGCTTCCTTTCGGAGTCGACGTGCTTCCTTATTCGCGAGAATTTCCTCCCTCCGGTGCTGTCTGTCTCCTCACTAAGCGCTCTTCTTGTCGTTTCAACCTTTCCTCATATTTAAGCTTTTTGGCCTGAAGTCTTTCTTTAGCCTGATCAGATAATGGTGCTCTACTTTTGGACATAGGATTGGATATCACCCAATTCTTCGTTTACTAACGTAGAATTCATACTACGCCGGATTTTATGTTTCAAAGAAGTAGGTGGTTGTTAACCACCGAAGTCTAGTTGATGTTTACATATGTAACTTAACCCCTTATTCTATTTATATTATAGACTTTGTCTTATGTCTTCTCTTTCCTGCGTGCTGGACGGATACTAACTCTTCTTCTAGTCCTTGATAGTCGCTCTTGTCTTACAAGTCTAAGTAGCTAGGAATCTTCCCGTTTAGGAGTGAATGAGCTAAGCCAGACCAGACCGCTATTCCTTTCCTAGAGCTAAGGAGCTAAGCCATATCGCAATTCCTATATACAGCCATTTCTCTGTAGTAACAAGGCCAGTTCAAATTCAAAAGATCAGATAGGCGGGGCCTCATATAGCATTGATAGGCAATCCGTGCGGAATCTGTATAATGAATAGATCTCCTGCCCGTACCATTCCCTTAATTCTTCTTCTTATGCGCAAAGAACTGTCTTCAAGTGGAGTGAAGCCAGCGCTTAGGGGCTGAGGGGAGAACAAATGAATTGTATAAGCCCCTTTACTCTTCCTTAAGGATTTCCCCCTTCAAAAGCTAGTCTAATCACGGAATAACCTGTCGTATTGGACTTATGATGTACTTTTCTTTATTGAGTAGCTAATTCATACCTGTATCATAGACGGCAATCAGTTCTCTTCCCTTTTCTTTAACACTAGACTTGTGTAATAGATAGGATCTTTCCTACGGTTGAGTTAAGGCAGCAAGCATAGGTGCTTCGGTTTCCGGTAGCAGGTAATAAGGTATGTGTAAAGCAAATCTGTCCTGGTAGGCGCAGGAGATCAAGCAAAGCATGACGGTCTTCAGTCTAGCATTCCTGTAGTTCAAGAGTGAATAAGGAAGTGCAAGGCTAGCTGGCAGCTGTCTGATGAGTTCATCGCTCTCTATGGCCATTTTTCTTTAAGCTTTAGGCCAGTTCAAATTCAAAAGAGCTGATAGGCCTGGAATCAGTATCGTTAATTGGCAATTTCTTTTCTCTATAGAAATCAGGCCTCTTCAATCGATCTTCTATAGGGAGCAATCAAAAGGATTAAAGCAAGGAAGCAAGAAAACGGCTGGATTGACTGGCTAGCTCGTGCAATCAACTAAGAATTCCTTTTCATAATACGAAAAGAGCCCTTTCACTCAGCAAGAAAACGGATGCGCTAACGCTATAGGCTTGAGCGCTAGCGCGCTCAGTCCGTTGCTTGTTTGGTCGAGTGTCTTCATTCCTGTCTTTGTCAGTCCTACCTTGCAGTTATCGACATTTCTCCTTTTCGCTTCGTAGACTACGCTCTTTCCCTAACGTTCTTACTCAAAGCTCCTTTGGTTAGTAGAATGGGCTACCACATTTCGTAATTTCGTAATCTATAAGTCGAGTGAGTTGGGGAAGGCACCCTCAACAGCTTTCTTACTGGAATAGCTTGGCCTTCCGTGCCGGCGTTAGTGTCAATTCCGTCCCCAGGCTGGACCTTCTCCTGTCTAAAGCGCGGCTGGTATCCTGCGTCCCTCTCCTTTCAGTCGAGCGACTCCGTACCTATCGCTCGAGTCACTTCCTCCTCTGAGGGTTAGGATCTTTGGATCGGTCTCACCTCGATCTCTGATCTATAACATTCCCTTAACTTCCTCTCCGCTTTTTCTTCTCGCTAACGATCGGCATTCTTTTATTCCCCATTCCGGCATGATCAAAGAAGCTATGGAACCCTCGGAGCGAAAAGCAATTGGTGATCGCTAGCTGTCAACTATTTAAATTAAACTAGGGTTGCCCCTGAAGACTCCTTTTCACATCCTCGGTCCGAACCTAAGAATGAACGCCCGGAACCACTTAGAAAGCAAAATGCTTGCATGAACGAGAAAGAAGCCTTTAAGGGGTTTCGCTTTGAAAATACGTGACACATGGCTATATAAGGCACTGCGCCTTCAACACGACTCCTCTCTCTTGGCCGAGCATTCTTTGTTGAAATAACTTCCATTCGCCCTGATGATAAATAAGTGAACGCGTGGAGTGAACGTGTCTCATTCTCATGAGAACAAAGAGGAAGGAAAAACGAAACGAGACTATAAAGACCCTCGAAATCGAAAGATAAAGAAAGTAAGCTCTTCACTCCATTTCTTTCTCTTTTCCCAGTTCCATTGCGAACAAGCCGTGAGCGAACGAAATCCCTGTATCCATTCTTTCATTCACCACGCGGTTGAATTAGACTCCGTATTTACCGGCAATGGAATGGGGAGATGCTCGACATCTGAATCTTCTGATAAAAGGTTGTTTACATACTGTTGAGGCGGAGAATAAAACTCTTTCGAGTGACGTAAATAGGGTTCGGTGGGGAACTTTCCACTAAGGTAGGGAGATAACTTGAAGAAAGGGTATCCATGGATCGCGGACATAAGTCAAAGATCTGGCCAAGAGTTGTTGAGTCTGATACAAGGAGCGAAGGATTGGCAATGAATGCAGCTCAGTCAACAGAGTACTGGGCAATCTCTCCTAAACCTTAGAGCTTGGTGGGTCTAATCTAAGATCAGTCTATTGCTTTGAGGGATTTTCACTAGTAGCTAAAGGAAAGGAACTGGCTTGACCGATCGGTATAGGAATGAGACAAAGCAATCTTCTGATACTGAGACAAGTCATTCATCTGCTGAGCTACCTATTCTAATAGCTACATGAATAAAGTAAGGAAAGCTTTCAAGCAGCGACACCAGACCGGCTATGCGAAATGGTTCCTGCTAACTTGCTCGCATCTTGCGAAGATAGTGAGCACTACCTTAGTCGCTTAACGGGGAGCTAACCCTACAAGAGATAGATCTTAAACAAACCATATCCGAAAAGCAGATCCGATCCATGCCACCATAACCATGCCAACATAAAGACCATATCATCCATAAACCTTCATGTGAAAGACGGCAGGTCCAGTCTCATCCCATTCCCAAGCGAACTACGCCATTCATCTCTCAAGTTCTCAGATCCGGTTTGCTGCTCGCTCAACAAATCAATCTCCTCAACTTCTGCGGAGAGTGAAATCGACCAAGTTTATCAAACCCCGTCTTTTTGGCCTAAACAAATGTATCAAAAGGTTAAGGTTGGATTTCCCACATCTTTTGCTACTTTAGTGCAGATAGAACTAAGAATGCCTTTGACTAGCTGGAAGAGCAGCAAGCCGTATCGACGAGTGGAATACCTGGAACGAGAGGTTGGGGGGGAGATGTTAGAGCAAGAGAGATCGAATAGCTTGACTTTGGCGAATTCTGATTGCTTAGATGTGATGAAAGCGTAGGTTTGATCCCCAGGCGACCAACGGAAGCGGAAGCTCGACCTATGGGTAAGAGCTTAGTTGTAGAAGCGAAAGGCAGAGAGGAGTGAAGTTTAGGAAAGAAGATTTAGAGGGAACGCTTTTGAAAGCCGGTCACCGACAGCTCAAGCTCAATTCACTGGGGAGTGGCATACACCTTTCCAACGAGGGCGAGCTAATAGCTAGAAAAGAGGTAGAAAGAACTGCACTTATAACAGGCATGGATCAGCCTCTGACCGTTGTCGGAAGGCCGGCAACCGTGCTAGCGACAAGATCTATTCCGCGAGCAGGAGTAGAAAAGCGAGTGAGCGAAAACTTAATCCAGTTAGAGTGCTAAGGGTTTCAAGCCAAATAGTTAAAAAAGGGCAGATAGTTTAATTGGTAAGCTAATCCTGTTGCAGCTGCAATAACTCTTTCTTTCCTTAAGCTAAGTTCCTAGATCCTAGAGTCTTAAGTAGTAAGGTACGCAAAACCATTTCTAGGCCTTCTCCCGGCAAGCGAGTTAGAGTATTAAGGCCTATCAGCAAGTCTTACTTAAACCCTGCTGCTTTTAGGTAAGTTGCGGGAAAGTACAGCATTTTATTTGCTGGTGTCAATCCTGTCCAGTGAGAGTTCCCCTGTAACCTGTTCTGTTACAATGGTAAGCTAAGCCCTCATGTAATCCTTTGTTTCAGCGAGTGAGCCGACCTGTGAAAAAGCAAGGTTCGAAAGAGGGCTAGTTAGATAACTAATGAGAAATCCCGTGATCAAACCCGTTATTGAGTATTGAGTACAGGACAAGGTTCTAAGGAAAGACAGTTACATTTGCTGTGCCAGTTGTTGAAGTTGGAGTTTCTGTGATAAGCCTTTATAGCTCGTTTACTTCTGCTTTCAATGTCGGTTCAGATAAGCCAATACGGTACGTCATCTAATTACAGTGTGAGTTGCAGTGGAAGGTGTAGTAGCTTTCCTCCGATGTACAACTTGACTGCCTGAGCCTAGCTAGTACACTGCGCGCTAGAACTCTTCGCCCCGTTGGTTAAATATCAATAAAGAAAAAAGGAAGCCAAAGAGGAGGCCACGTGCTTGGCTTGATCTCAGTCTTTCTCGGAATATCCCTCTTCACCCAGCGTCGAAGTAAAGTGAGGCACTCTTTCTCTTATATAGGCTATTCGGCCTTGAACATCAATCCCATTTGTGGCTATCTTCCACTTTCGATGCCATCTTCTTCAGTCAGTCTTAGATGTCCCAAAAAGGTCTCGGCGAAGGACTAGGGCATTCTTTAAAGAGTTAGCAGGATTCGGGCCTAAAAAGCACAGCTTTAAAGAGCTTTTCACTAACTGACTGGACTGGCAAAACCCAATCTCGCTCTCCGAAACTGTATTTCTTTTGTAATACGTCTAACCTGCCCTTACCGCCGCTTCTTAGTATTAGGCTCGGCTCGTGTCGTGCTTGGTGCCATCCAACTTCTCTCTGAACCCGTTATCGCCCGGAGATATGCTCCTGGCAATGAAAGTATATATGCAACTGGATAATCTTGTTATGAATCTGAAAAGGATATCCCTTGTATGGTGAGCACGTATGGCTAGTTCGACACCTGAAGCAAGACTCGGTCTTGTTCTAAGTCTAAGTCCATTGAGGTCAACTCATCGGCTTATGGACCAGTTTCTTTGGTTCGTTTTGCACATTCATATATAGAATTGCTGTCAAATCTTCGATTTCAACCAACGTTGTGGACTCGCTCGACTTTCAAGATGCTAAACCTCTCATACTAAAAAAGGATTTCTCGATAGTAAACACTCGCACCGGGAAACCAGAGCTACTGCCCAAAAAGATAGATTTTTTCACTAAGAAACCAACCAAAGCAGGTGTGTGTGAAGCCTAATCTAGCATAGAGAAAGGCAATACTCGACTGAAAGGAAGAAAAAACACACTCCAGAATGCCCGGCTTGTCAGTCGAGACCAGGGCTCTCTCCTATCCTTTCGCTTCCTGACCTTTGCTATCCAAATAGAAGCTTCTTTCATGAATGGCACACCCTATCCGTCGAGCGTTAGCTATCCTATCCTTACCTTAACAGGATCAAAGATGCATTCCGCTTGAAGGCATAAGCTATAAGAACTCAGCTTGGAAGCAAGATCCCTTGGCTTCGGTTTCCCTTCATTCTCTCAGCCTGGCTTCTCCGACCTTCCAGCCGATCCTGGGCGATCCCGGATCGACAAGCCGACGAGATAATGGTGTGGATTCCTTCTATATGGTTGGAACGCTTCAACTGCAGAGCCCTGAATGCGTCAGTGAGGTTCCCTCCATGGGAGAAAGAGAGGTTGCTAATCTTGGATCAGACGGCGTCGTCGACGGAGTTCAGGCCTCGAATGGCCACTAATCCCATGTTTCCACATCATCAATCAATTGTTTTTGAGATGAAGATTCTACTGTGGAATGTGAGAGGTGCCGGGTATGATGAATTTATTCGTTCAATTCGAGACTCATGACCCAGTTTTGCTTGTTATTATTGAGACAAGGTAATTTAATAAAAAGAAGGTAAGCTTTGAAAAGTAACACGCTCCCGACAGGCAGTCCATAATTTCATCCATCGTTGGCATTATTGGAAAAAGTTCACCCAACTCTTATTCAAAGCCCATCTACACACTCCAGCTGCCTCCTTTTGCGCTAGTCAAGCAGGCGTTGAACACGGACTGAGACTCTCCCGCCACATTCGGTAAGTTCACCAGTAGGGAGCAGCGCATCTGTGAATCTCATAGAGGATGCCCAGGGACAAGAAGACCTAGTGCACCTTATTTCTTCAGCATCAGATGAGGTGAACGTGATTAGTCCCTTAGTCTTAGGGCTGCCAAACTTCTGGCAGAAGCTCGTCGCTTAGAAGCGGGCGCAAGGTCTGTTTTGGACAAATCGTCCTCTAAAAAGAGGAAACCCTGAGGCTGCCATATCCGCTGAGGTTTCGAAGAAGAAACGGCTACCAAGGTCTAAGCTGGCGCCTAATGTCTCCGTTTCCGCTCCTACTCTTTCTCCGATGAATCTATCGTCTACGCTGCCTTTTTTCTCCTGTGATGAATTTTTTTGTTTTGAACCAAAAAAAAAACATTATCCCTAATCACCGCTCTTAGGCCGAATCCGTACGAAGAACCACCGCTCCCTAAGGCCTAAGGAAGATAAGCTACAGCTGACAGCTCGTCAGACAGCTCAGCGTAGCAAAAGCCTTCGAATTCTTCAGCGTGGCAGAGCAGTTTCGAACCAAACATTGGCCTGCTCCTATGACGTCAGCTGACGTACGGACCAGCTGTGACAGCTACCTAAGACAAGTCGAAGGTTCGTGGGGCTTTCCCTTTGTAGGGTTTCCCTTGCCCTACTTCTAAGGATAGATAGAAAAGGTTAGAGAGGAACAGAGATGCTTTTTTTTAAGAGTCTGTTGAATCGGTTCTAGCTCTCTTTTGCTCTGTTGTTGTCGAATCAGTTGTTATAGACCCACCGTTGCTATCGCCAAAGCAAACCTTCTATGAGGAGCTCTTCTGGTCGAATAAGAGAGACTTTTGCCTCAAAGGAAGAGCGGTGGGTCGAGAATAGGTTTTTTTGAAAGGTACATGTACCAGGCCTAAAGAAAGGCAGTGTAACATGGGAAGAGTGCCGTACCACAAACCTATTCATTAAAGTCGAAAGTGAAACGAAAGGTATGAGGAAGCGTTTTCTCCTCCGGATAAGCGGTATAATATACTATTATATTAAGGAATTGAGCTCAAAAGGAGGTGAGTTAATAGCGGTTACTATGTTAGTTTGGGACTTTTGCTTGTTTGTTGGGAATTCCAATTTTTTAGATATATCGAGCTTAGGAGCAGGCGCGCTCTTGCGTTGATTGCTGCTTAAATTAGTTAAGGTGTGAAAGTTGCTTTTTCTGCGTGAAATATCGTGGTAGAAGCTTTTTCTTTAGTTGATTCGGAAGCGGAGCCGGAGTACCGCCCTGAAAATCTCGCTTCGAAACCGCTATAAGTTCTTTTCTTTGCCAAGCGGCTTTAAAAAAAAGCCTCGTTGGCTTGGGTGAAAACTAACCCCTTCTCATATTTGAGTCTGCTTCAACTTCACCCGTCACTCGTGTCGTGTAGTGTAGCAAGACTAACAAGTGGTCGTGAACGAACGAGCAACTATTATATTATAAGCAATACATTTTTATTTTTTGATTACTCCTTGGCCGTGTGGAACATGGATTAGCATTATGTCATTCCTACAAGTGATCCTCCATCCAGGAGGTGTTGAAGAAGCGCCAGCTAAGGACCTCGAGATCAAATAGAATATGTTTCTTTCCATTCCTCGTGAGCCACTGATTTCTCCGAAACAAGAGATCAAAGTGATTTTCCTCCTTTTTCCCAATAAGTCGACGGCATTACACCATTGGGATACTTCGAATAAACTAGAGTACATATAGGATACACCGGTGCTAAAACCTTTTCTCAAGATATCCTCCAAACTGTTGGGGTCGTTGCTCCGGATGTTGTTCCCCCGGTTTGAAACCAGTTGGTTCCGTAGTTTTAGAATTCTGCTGATCCCAAGTACTCCATCTCCATCATTGCATATGGGAATATAGAAAGTAAAGAGGAAAAGGCATGACCAGAAGAATTGTGTGAAATAAGTGAATTTATCCAGTTGAGGCATGATTGATTGAGAAAAAATGATTCCAGACTGAACTCCGTCAAGCCTGTAGGACTAGTGTTTTGACTATAGAGAGTTGTGGTTGGTTGTTGACCAACAGAAGGGATGCATGGGAAAAAGACCAAAGATGAAAGACTAACAAAGATTTTATGCTTCTTCTTCAGTCCGAGAGGAGCTTGGGCAAAGGATTACCGGCTTCGCGAGACCTTTTCGATCTACTCATGGCCTTGCTCTATATGGGTCCTTGCTTTCTCGATCAACTAACTTCGTGCTGAAGAAAGACGGGTCCTTGAAATTCTTGTATTGTACCTTTCGTTGGGTACACTGAACACCAACCCAATCTCGAAAAAAAAAAGAAAAGTTCAAACAACTAGATGATTCAAGTCGGAAGTAGTGCTTTCTACGGTACGATCCGCAAAGACCTTTCTTCTTTTATGGGGACCGCAGCAGTTCTCTTATATACGCTATATGTGGCTGCTTCAAGTAACCGCATTTCTAAAGGGAGAAGACTTTTTTCTTTCTTTTTTTCTTGCGATGTAGGCAAGGGTGAATGGGAACTGATTGCAGAAAGTGCTGAAGCCTCTCCCGCGGTTTCCCTTGTGTTTAAGTGGATTGCCCAATCCTTCCTTTAAGCCTATCAATAAGGGGAGGAGCTGCAGTTGATTCCTTATCTCTGTTTAGTCTTGTCAGTATTGTATCGATTGTGGGTGTGGAAGCATTTCCGTATCGCTTAGTGGAGGAATTCCTTTGCCTTTTTGAGTTACTAAATCAAAGTCTTCTCCCGGTTCAAGTAATCATTCCAATCCTTTTGGTTGAGGTATCGGACCATCCCCGGAGCCTTTACTTTCTTTATAGTAAGAGGTTTTTCCTTTTCCGTTAGTGTACCTCGTTGCAATCTTTCCAGTAGTTTAAGCTTTCGAAGCAGCCCATTAGTCTATTCCGTCTGTCTTTCTATGAGAGGGAGGGTATGGCTTTATTCCTCGGAAGCGGAATCATTGTCGAAGGAAGAAGGAGCGAGCTACGGTTTGTTTGGTTTTTGTTTGTTGGTTCCAAGATCCTATATCCCGCTGGTCTTTCCAGCCTTTATAGAATGTGTTCTACGGCTAGCCAGCTTAAAGACAATAAATATCTAATATCTTATCCGGCAACCTAAATGGAAGCTGTCGTTGTTTGAGCGTTGCGTTATGGTTGGTTTGCCCAATCTGTTCCGTGGAGCTGATCGGTTGGTGTTGGTGTTCCCGTTGCCTTACCACTTCCATTATCCTTTCTCTACGCAACCCAGGGCTTTCACCCGGAGTGGAACCTTCACTGCCTTTCCATCTTCATTGACCGAGTAGCTGGACAAAGAACAAGGGAAGGGTACCATCTCCCTTTGGGGAAACCTTTCTTTTGTTCAAGGGGTACCCCTATGTAGGTAGTTTTTTACTATCATGGAATGGGGAGAGAAAGAAAAGATCAAGAGTTTCGAACAAGCACGCAAGCCTGAAAGCAAGAGTTGAAAGCAATCGAAGTTCAAACTTTTCCCGTGGGCGTGGAAAGGACAGGAAAGAGTAAAGCTCCTTTTTAAGGAGCTGTATCCATTATACAATCACCGGGCTTTGACAAAGAAAGTCCCATTAAAGGGGTGTAAAGCATCCACCGAGACTAGATTTTAAGATAGTTCGTGACAGGGGTTGAAAGCAAAGAAACTCTTCAATGACTAGCCATCTCGAACATTTACCCAAGGAAAGATGGAGCAGCCCGTTCCGGAAAGCTAGCTTCATCACGAGTAGCTTCACCACTGCAAATAGAATAAGCCGCGGGCCTTCCTTTTATAGAAGGGCTTTGGCTTCTGCCAATGCTGCTAGAGGGTGTCTTTGTTTATGTAACTTCCATCTTATACCGAAGTACTGATACAAGCTCAGTCCCAAAACCTTATTTGGCCTTTGAGTCCTTCTCGTGCCCCGAGCCCCAAGGGGAAAAGGCATAAGCGGGAATCAGTGGAAAGAAAGAATATGTAGTTGTCGGAGATGCTTTGTTGTGCTTGTCTGATTGGGAAAGAGATCTGAGAGTTCCGACTTCGATAGGTCCTAATTCCACCAAAGCAGGCTTGGCATGACGCCCATTGTCACTTCCTTTTCAGTTTTTGCGCAAGGTTTTTATCACTTACTCGTTAGAGTAAGGGGAGTACGCGCTTACTTGTAACTTGTTAGAGTAGGGTTTTAAACCTTTCAAAAGAATCCGACGCGGAAAGGGTCACTCAAGCAAAAGAAGGGCCCACAGCCTATTCGAAATCAAAAGCAGCTGACGATGGGAATTCGTGTAGAGCAGATAGATTCTTCTTAAGAAAGCTTTCCCGATAGGCGCATCTCTTCCTTAATTTTCTTACTTCTATCCCTTTGAATAGCAAAGTAGCCCAGCAAGGGCGAAAAGGCTTTCCTTCTGAGATGCCTGTTCTCCGGTGCAGATGAAGAAGACGGCGGTATAGAAGTAAATTAAAAGGCATCGGTTTACTTGGTAAGAAGGGATGAGACTTTTGGCAATCGTAGGCTTTAGTTCATACCGGGTAGCAAAGAGCAAAGCAAGGTTAGGAGCCTAGCCCAAGATGGATTTGAGCCGGTGTTGTCGGAAAGCTAGAAGGGGGAGGGCTCTATACGAGCGCCTTTCTTTCCACAGACAAGACAGGCGATCTGTCTTTTGCTTCACTGGGAGACCAAAAAAGACTGCAAGAGGAAGACGTTTCCCCTACTAGTCTAAATAATGATTAATGATTGGATTGCTAGTTGTTTCTGAACTTGCCTTTCTTTCTTTTGCCAGGAGAGGTGGCCCAATCACTAATAGATCCGAGATCTCTTTCTCCACATTCTCTTCTCGATGGGCGCGGTCTAGGCATGTAGTATCTTGGTCCAGGCGAAGGATAAGTTCGGGTTTCGAAGGATAGCACATCAGTTTCTGATCCTGGGCGAAGACCTTCCTTTCGATAGACTTCCTAAACTAAAGGAGGATCTAGCTGTGGATGATGTCACAGCTGGAGAGTCCACCTTTTCATATTAATGCCTGCCCTAGAATGCGGAGAGTTCCTTTACGACTATATGCACTGCTTTCACCAACAGAAGGGGTTGTGGAAGGGGGCCAACGACCCACTAAATAGTATCGGTCGACATCTCCATTCTTACCCGGCATAAGGGGATTGACTCGTGCTTTTTAGGTGAGAGGATCATATGCTTTAATATTTATGTTTGTTTCCTCGCTCCCCTGCCAGCTATATCGGTGAGTCAGCCATTCGGGAATAGATCCCTCCCTCTGGACAAAGAGGCATAGATTGAATACTTCAATCGTACTGCAACTGCAAGAGGAAAGATTCCAGATGAGCTGCTTTGCTAGACTTATCTAAAGTCTAAAGTGGAATTAACTTTATAGCCTAAAAAGAGAGCCCTTTTCGATAATGATTTCAGGTATATATAGTACGAGATTTTAGCAATCCCTTCCAGGCCTAGGCCTACTCTTCTGACCCCTAAGATCGTTTAAACTCAGGATTTCACTCTAGAGGCCGTATGGACATAGACAGAGTCCTCAAGAAATATTGAAAGTCAAGGGGCATTTCTCTTCTCTAAGTCCAACTAAAAGGAGCAAGCACCTTAGACTAATTTAGACTAATGCGGCGGATCCGACCGGCGATGACCTTTACCAGTTGAAAAAAAGACAAGGGCGGGACGGGGCGACATATCGATATACATATTCCAGCTCGATGAGCTAAACAGAATCTCTATTTCAAGAAGCGATTCAACGAAGCCGATTGACCACTTTTCCGAGGACCAATTGAAAAAGTATTTATATTTTATAAAGTCTCATTTCGCTTAAAAGAAAGCATTTTCTCGACGAGCTATAAAAGTACCAGAAATTCTATAGCTTTAAGCGGGCTTTTGACTAAACAAAGCCTGTAAGCCCGAGTCCTTCACTCTTGGAATGGACGGACCAGATCTTAACCTTAAAAGAGGCATTGGGAGTGCTAGGGCGCGCCCCTACTATACTAGGTCAGGGTTTTCTCCTTTCTTTCAATCCAAACCTGCTAAGCAGATAGATATTATAAAAAAAGAATTCTTGTATGACCAACCTATGATCCATTTATTTAATCAGCTTACTATCAATAAACCATATGTTAGGTTCTCGTTGCGGGAGATCTTGGAACGTGCCCGTCGTGTGAATGCGCATACAAATAGGGTCACTATTCGCCTACTACTAAACTCATAAGAAATCCATTTAGAACACATAAAAATCAGTATTTACTGAATATACAACTCTTACTGAAACTACTGATTTTACGGTTTGACGCCCGAAAGCAAAGAAAAGCAAGGGGAGAGCTCATGCTTTGAGTTTGCTGACTTGATCAATCGAAAAGGCCTGACACTTCGACAGTAACTCACTACCCTTTTAGATAGAGAGAGCCTTTATCTAGAGCTAGAGATAGGCCCAAAGTCTTGTGTATGATGGTCGTAGATGGTGTGGTCTCAAGGGTTACCCCGGAAAGACAAGACCACTCCCTGCTCGAGGAACGTAGTCACTAGAGCGAAGCGATAGGTTGGTTTAGGCCCCGAGCCTGGACTAAGAAAGATGTGCCACATATACCACCAGTGATGTAACCTGACTCAATTACCATCCTATTACTAGGAATCGATCGAGGAGACTAAATCGAAGATCTTCCACAGACGATCGAATTTAATTAGTTCAGGATCACTCTTTTGAGCTTTCCAATGAGTCATAACCGTAGGACCTTCGAAGATTGATTCTATGGTAGCATCCGGATTGCTAGTGGTAACGGCGTACCAACTAACATAACGTAACCAACTCTGCACCCAACGCCTAAGGAGGAACCATTCGAGAAAATCTTTGGTACCCTCAGATAGGTGGAGCTCATCCGGAGCAAGCTTAAGCTCGCGAGGACGAAGCTCATGTCTTAGGTAGTTAATAATAACACTCTTGACATTAGGATGAAGAGGTAATCCCCTTCCTAACCATAGGTCAAGAGGTAGGTTGGCTTACATAGCCCGAAGCCTTTCGCTTCGCTCGAGTAAGTACGTACCTCGATGGGTCTATACTTGGCTAAAGTATGTTGCCTGCTATGCTAAGCTATCTGCCGAACCAGATATTTCCATTCAATGCTGGTTTGAGTGCCCTTTAGTCTGAACTTCTTGGAAGCACCTAAGGAAAGGGATGAAGCCATTATGAATCGTTAAACGTGATTTTATCAGTAAGAAGAGAAAGTGCTGGCTATGAGACTTTATTTCATTTCTCTGATTCGATAGCGCTTCCCTTTTCTAGTCAATAAAGAGTGTATGTGATGTTGGATCTTGTATCCGGGCCTGAAGACAGGCAGGAGATCCTATCCTCACTCCTCATATAGCTATATGAGTGACTACGTACATTCATGTACTCTTTCTGCTAGTTAAAGTTTATGCCTTTTTCCGACCTCCGTTCTGGTACCTCATAGCTATGCGCAGAGTGACTTCGTACCTTCTCTTCTAGTTTAAGCCTTTTGGTATGTTAGTCATGCGTGAAGCTGAGACTTGCTCCTTAGCACAAGTACTAAGCAAGCATTCTGCTACCTTCTTGTCGGCGTAACGACTGCTAATGATTGAATACCTAGCTTATTGATGAAGATCGGCGTAGGCGAGCCAAATACCGAATGTGCTGGACTCACTAAAAGACTACGCATTACCTACTATGCCAAAAAATTGAGTCAGTTTGCATGCTTGCAGACGCTGACTGAGATTGCTCACAAGCCTCTAGAATGAACTGATTGATTATATTGATGATACGAAACTCATAACAGTAGGGCTGCAGCCGGATAGATTGGATTTTTAGAGTAGAGTAGGCATAAGGGACTACCGCTAGCGGCAGCAACTGCTGAGGAGAGTAGGTCGCCCAGGATGAGACTAATCTGCTAGCACGGATCAGGCCTCTTAGTTAAGCTGACGTAACGGCTTCCGCTAAGATACTCCTTATTTCCGGATAGAAAAGTGAAGTGAAAGATAAAAGTAGCGATAGGATCTTTCTCCAATAGCCTGCCCCGAATGCCTTATCCGGCCCTCGATATGGCGAGCGTGGTGAATACTGTCTCGCAACTTACCCATCAACCTTGCCAATACTGATGAGGAACATCTTAAGTGGTGGTTTTTATTCCAAGATCTTCTGCCACTTAGTAACCTTAATAGAGAGAAATCTTGAGAATAGTTTAGTGAAAGCTATTGGTTTAATCATCCTCCCTCTCACTCTGGTTGGGGGGTGACACACCACAGAGTACGACACACATGCGATTTGCAAGAGGCGCTCCTCGTGCATCTACATGATGCCGCGGCGAGTAGCTCCGTGCTGCTCCCTTCTTTCTCTTTCTTCTACTGTGATCCCTCATCCATTAGATCCGGGGGGACATAATCAATGAATCCATTCTATGGCAGTTTGATTCCACTAGTTCCCTAAAATGGCCCTTTCCTTTGCTTTGCTTCAACCGATGCCCCTACTCTCTAAAGCTTGCCACCCCTATCTATTAGTAAAGCTCGAAACACTTCCACGACCCCCTGTCCATTCCCTAGCCAACTATCTTTCCCTTGCTGGTGTCAAGTTTTCGGGAATTGAATCAATAGTCGACAGCACACCCACGCCGGAAGGGCATGCCCCGCTAGCCAATAAAGAGGGTCTTTGCCCCGGCTCTTCGCCATCTGCCGTCTGCAGTCGGGTCGTCTTCCCCCAGACGCCTTTCGACGTCCCTCCGAGTACTCCGCCGTAAAGTCCCTGAAGTCTAATAAAGTGATAAAGAAGCAGTTGCGACGCTTTACTAAAAATAGAAAAAGGGGGGTCTGGACAGAAAATCTGTAACCGTCGTTGGCCCTTCTTTTCTTGTACTTGATCACCAACTCGAACCGTTGCAGGAACTGAAACTCACTTCATATGACGCGCCCCCTGAAGCTTGGACTGCATCTGTATCTACTGAAGGACTTTGTTGATCAGAGTGGCCTATTCGTAAAGCGTCTCCTTCCCGAACAAATAGTGCCTCCAACCAAGTCAGCGCTATCGTATACATCTCCTTATCGTATGTGGGATAGTTTAAGTTTAAGAGGGCTGGCACTCATCTTCCTTATTCTTGTCTTTAGCTCCTGGGATCGATCAAGGCCAAAGGGGTGCATTAGGCCGGTCAGGCTAAGATCCCCTTGGTGAAAAAAAGGAAGGCACTTGCTCTTCCTAATGCGATTGATTATGCCATTCTTGCTTTCGGTGGAAGAGAATGACGAAGATCTAGGCATGCACATTCATGGAGAGGCCAAGTGATGGGTTACGGTTCTGCGACAGGTGAAGTTTCGGTTGGAAATTCCTTCTTGGGTGACTCTTTCCTTTGATAGCATGCTTTATCGGTGGAAGGTGTCGAATGATGCTTTCTGTTCAAGCTTGTCTTGTCTTTTCGATTGATTGGCTTACGGATGGAAGGTTCGGACAAGAATTCCTAGGCCGAGTGAGTGGTTATGCTTTCATCTGTCTCATTTGAGGATGCCTTTGTTCTACCTCTTGACTTGGTTGCAGATTGACATTGACAAGAGAAGAAGACCTTTCAAGCAAGTTCCTTAATAGGAAAGTCACATTACATTAGGATTGCCGTGCTTTAGGACTCAAAGTAACGATCCTTCTCCTGTTGGGGAATTCTTTTGAAGACAATCGCTCTTGCTTCCCCGGTGCTCTAGCTTAAAGGATGCCCGCTCATCCGGACAAGCCTTTCTATTTAGCTTAGCTACACGGCTTAGCCGACCTTACTAAGACAGGCTTACCAACACTCTGAGCTCGATCCGCTCTTCGAACACATAGCCCGCCTGAAGAGGCTTGGGCTAATTACATTTCCTTTAGATATTATATTCGTGCTAAGGCCAAGTAAGAGGTTTTTGCCCTAAATGCTTCCAATAGGATGCATACCGGCAATCGCTTACAAATCCAGGGCAGACTAGAATAGAAAGCACATACATACGAAAAAAATGTTTGTTTCCAGAGCACCTACTAAACATACATATCGGCACACAAACTAGATGTTGATCGCAGGTTGTTATTGACAAATAGAACTGGTTCCTTTTATTCTGACCGAGTGTCGATCGATCCTTTGACTGGGCAAGATCTGACGATTCCTGCCCAAGAAGGCTGGTTACGAATTCAGATTAGCTACTGCCAAAGAGTCAAACCTTTTTTTCTTTCTTCTTTTCAAGCAAATCAGCCTTTTCAAATTGATCCTTCTCCTTTGGCGCAAAACCAATCTGTTGCCTTTTCGAGTGCTCCCAAAAGTATTCAAAACAAATCAGACGGCTCAAAGTCTTCCAATTTCATTACAGCCATGTCAAGCATCACATTATTCAGTTGATCCTAGATGTCTTTTAGGTCAATCTCTACCGATCCCATCTTCTACTCCTTTGGTCATACCGCTTCCTCCACCAATTGTTATCCCAGCTGAGCCTGCATTATTGCTCAACAACCTCAGTAGATTATGCGGATTAAGCCATTATATTATTAAGCCGTCTAAGTCAAGCCCATCTAAGCTAAGCCAGCCAGTGATCCATAGGCCTTTGTCCGATCGCTTTCGTTCATCAGAAGTAGTGGACAAGGAGTCAGCATCGTGCATGCAATTCCATCGATCTGGTCAATTCATTTCCGCGAGACGCTGCTCCACTCTTTTGCTTTGGCATTGCCATACGAGGAAGATCGCTCAGTTACATGTCAAAAGATATGGAATTTCCGACCAAGCAGTTCAGATTGAAATACGGGAATTTAGACCGAAAGATATCCATGTCAGTTAAAGATGTCTCTTTTTGAGTGATAGGAACAGAGCTTCGGGCAAGCAGCTTAGCCAAGGCAGTAGCGTTGTAGTTCTTCCACGGCATGCTCATAGAAAGACTTCCTCCATGGCATAGCTCAGTCATTCAATCATGGTAGGGTCAGTCAGACAGGATTCTTCTCCTAAGCACAGATGTAGCTCCCCATGGTGTGTTTATTCTAGCTCTGATTAGTTCCTCATTCGAGTAAATTTGAATTCCCCTCCCATGAACAGCAATGAGGAGAGCTAACAAGCGGTAACAACTGCTTTCCCGATCTCATCATACTCTTTCCCAGCCTTTGACCATTCGGTTTGAGAAAAAGCAGCAGCTCGTTTAAAAAGGACTACTTCGGAGTTAAAACCAGTTGCCCGTATAGAGTGCCTTCTCGCTCCTCTCCTTACAGTCTTAAGTCCGTTCCTTCCCTTCAAAGGCTAGCTTTCTTTCCCGACTAGTTTGATGAAGAACCGACTTCGGCTGAAACCGGAAAGGCCTTCAAACAATCCCGTACTTCTGGCTCTAGCCCGCTTCACTGCATGAAACAAACGGCTAGGTTAGACCTCTGGCATTTCTTCCCTAGAGACCTGTCCCCCATAATTTCCTTTTGGTCTTCAGAGATAGACTTGGAGACAATGTTGTTTATAACCTGAATTCCTGGATAACTAGAATGGTCATCAGAGCCCTCAGCCAACAATTTACTGTTTAACTCAACTAGCCTTTCACTACAGCTGTTTCATCAACTACAGCAATATCCGATGTAGCGCATTCTCCCTCTTTCGCATATCTTCACTACTGCCAGATAGCTAGTTAGTAGTTCTAGCATTATCAGTTGTGATATTGTCCTTCCTCTGTGATTCAAGACAAATTCCTTTTCTTTCAACTGATGAATAAGTAGCTGCTCCTGCAAGTCTGCCTGTTCAAAAGAGTCTTTCAACTCGGGATGAAGCTTCTTCCTTTGATGCCAGATCACTTGAAGGAGAGGTCAATAGCTACGAATAGTGACTTCTCCACCGGAAAGGTAGCCTCAAGCCCTTTTCCAGGGTTGATGGAAGGTATGGGTTTTGGATTGGGGTTGGGGTAGTCCGCTAGTAAGTTAGGCGGTAGGCCGAGTAGGTCTCATTAGTAATTAGTAAATAGGGGCTTCAAGATCCTTTGCCAGGGCTTGAAGGGATATCAGATTCCCCTTCGCCTTCGCTTCTGACTCCGATATAACGAGCTCTTCCAATTCAGTTAGCGAAAATTCGTTTAAATGTTTGCCAATTATCCAACAATATACTTTTCTTCTTCTTTTTAGGACGGGTAACACTGACATCAATCAGACTTGGGTTCAGCCCAGCCTACTTGCTTTACCAATATGAATACTTAAATAAAGCTCTTTCCCGACTTTCACTTCAAGGTTCTTTTCCAACATTGACATTAGTACTTGTTTTTTGGCCAATTACATTAATTTCAAGAGTAAGAAGAATCTAGGATTGGATCTTTCAATGCCAACCTTATGGCTAAGGGAAGTGAAGACAACTCAAGTGGTACCCTACGCCCTTTCCCCCTTTACCCTCTCACTCCCTAAGGAATGAAAGGCCACAGCTAACTTGGTCCAAACCACTTGAATAGGAATGAGATCTATAATTACACCATATAATAGTACATGGCTTCTCTTCCTCGAACTAATGCGGACACAACGCAGAACCCATATAAATGGACCAAAAAAGAACCCCGAAACAGATGCACGCGAATCTCCATATGATATCTTGAAAACGAATTTGAACGCTATCTAGAGCTCTTATAAAGAGAGTCTGATTACGGACCCTGAACATCGAGGCAAAGTCAGCTGAGCCGATATGAGAGATGATATGAAAGATAGGGCGTGGAGTCTCGTAGAAAGACAAGAGCCTGGAAAGCTCGATAAAGGCTGTCAGCCGGTAGCGAATAGTAGAAAAGCCTGCCTGATTTGATTAAGAAAGCTATCCCGACTATAAAAAACTAATAACATACCAAACCAAAAGGCTATAACTAATATAGACTAGCATCAAGAGTCCAAACTTCTTGAGCTCAGGTAGCTTGATTTACTTCTTAACTTCCAAGAGGTAAGGGAGGTAAGGACCACTTGGCCGGATAACCAAGATTGTAAGGAGGGAACCGGTTCGGTAGATTGCCTCTTCGAGTGACTACACGTACCACTGATAAGCAAGAACTCTTAACCGTTTGTATCCCATACCTATGGGCTACTCACTTATACTATTGCTGCTTAAGATAAATAGCTTAAAGTGCTAACATAATTAATAGATTATATGGAGAGAGGTAGCAGAATGCTTACTTAGTACTTGTGCTAAGGTACGAAGTAACTCGACTGAAAGGAGAGGAGTGAAAGGAGAGGGATAAAGCGTAGATCAAGTTCTTCTTGCTTCAAAAATCACGTTTCACGATTCATTAGGAAGATTCCCATATGAGGTCCATAAAACAAACGCATTATAAGCCCAATTATCAGCCTTAGAAAAGAATTATGACCTAAACGCGTGTATAGTGCTGCACGACTGGTAAGATAAAGGAGAGCCTTCCAAGTGTGCATCAGACTAGTAAATAGATTAACTACTAGCTAAGCTAATAGGATGGTGGCATAGCAAGGAAGTCCCCCTCAGAGAGGTGGGCCGGGTATGAGCGAGTCGAGACCATGGATACGACCTTCTCAGTAGATCGCCAAGGTGAGACTATTGAATCAAAGGTAGACAGCCTAAGAGGCTTAATTCCAAGGGGCAAACAGTAGTTTATTCAAGAAGATCTGGGCCAGGCCAAGAAGCAGAAGACTTTCCCGAAAGAAAGATTGTTTTCTATTAGTAAGAGAATCCCAGAAGCTAAGCTTTGAAAAGGCACTGCTCTAACCGGCGTATGTGCCTAGATTAGGACTAGCTGCTTAACCGGCCACTTGACTCTTTCCTATCCCTATGGGAAGCATGAAGGAATTCTTCTATGACTCATGGCTCAAGGCCATGGATCACTCTTACTATAGAGAAATCCTTTAATTTAATTGAACTCCTCGGACTAAAACCTGTCCTCCACCATGGACTCTACACTACATACTTGATTGACTGGCTTAGTAGACCGACACCAATGTGCTAATTATTTTCTTGGTAATGGTATGTTTTGTACGTGGATACCACGAGGTTTAGTAATAGATATGGAACAACAGACTTAAAGTCTTGAACGTTCTACGAGGACCGATCTATCTTCTGCTCCGTAGGTACATGTTAGGGCGCTTAAAAGTTGTTTCATTTCAAAAGGGTGTTTATTAGCGGCATTGGCTTGCGCCAAATTTTCTCATTATAAAATCTTCTTCAATGTCTGAAGTTGCAATTGTACTTTTTTTTCTCTGGCTACTGATTGATACATAAATACCTTTTCCAAAGCCACCCGCACCGCACGTCGCGAGCAGTGGGTTGCCCTGTTTTGGCTTACTAAGTCACGTGTAAGGCTTGCATATTGGAGACTCTTATCAGTCAGTACAAAGCCAGCCAGGCAGAATAAGAAGGATTCTCTTCGAGGTGTCCATCCGTGCCAATAAAAAACGGTGGTGGACAAGGAGAAAGGCCCGCTTACTTACTACATCAATAATCTTTCTTTCACCCCCTTTCCACCGAACCGAGGGCTTAGGTCCGCTCAAGATAAGAAGAAGGCTTAGGAGGAACTTCTGGCACCAGAAACAAGGGGAAAGGAAAAAGAGAAAACAAAAGTCTTGTTGACTCAGCTGTGAATGCTACCGATACCTGAGCTCCACTTATGGACTTGGGGCACTTCATTCGAGCTCATCAGTCTGGCGAAATCGGTTTGGTTTGAGTGAATTACTTACCGCAGTCAAAGCCAATAGGGAAAGTCAGGTCAAGAGAGAGTCTCTTTCCGATTAGTGCATCTCGCACTTCCAATTCATTCCGAGTTAGATAAATTCCTTCCCTCCCTTTGACTTTTTCTAGGGGAAAGTCCTCTTAAATGGATTACTAGCTCATTCTTTCCCCTGACTAAGAAGGTTGAAATAGTGAGTTGCAGGGGATGAGCAGGGTGTAACTCCCGAAGGGAACCACCGAAGGTAACCTAGAATCGATAGATTGAGTGAAGTGACCCATAGGACTAATGGGGCACGAACGAATAGAGAAAACAGTCTTATTAACCCTACAAGGTGCCGGAGGATAGAGGTATACCCGTCCCACAGATCGAATGCAATTTCCTTTCCAATTTCGGGAGTTTTGGTTCTCCCATGAATCAAAAGAAAGTGCTATTCCAAAGAAAGTGAATCAGGCGGAGAACGGGTTTTGGGGGTAGTTGGCTCCTTTAGAAGGCGTTTACGTTTACTATTTAATAATTAAATAAAGAAAAGGGCTCGTCGGGGGCGTGCCTATTGTTGGAATCCAACATGAATGGGGCTTGGAGACGGCAATAAAGAATTTCGCATCTTGTTGGTTGGAAAGTAAGATCCAGGATGTTTAAAGAAACGGCATCTCAGCAGTCAGGTCAGCCCTCGATGATAGTTAACGAGTACCATGCTTACGGGGCTTGGCCCGCAAGGCATAGTTGTTGAATCGCACCTATTCCTCGGTCTTTGATGAAAAAAGAATCTTTCTGGAACTCGGCATGATCCTTTTGAAGTTATCCCGTCCGGATTTACTTAGGAGGTTTATTCAGAACTACGAATGGGATTCGTTCAAGGCAGCCGCATTTGAGGGACTTTTAGGACATTCTTACACTAATAGCAATGAGTGAAATAAGCTTATGAAATCGGCATGTATGTGTCACGCACGAGAGTTCGATTGGGAAGGTACCTGAGGTTAGCCAAATCACTATCTTCTTTTCTTGTCTCGAAACCTCAATTGTAACTGCTTCCGGTACACAAGTAAGGTAATAGCTATCCAGCACGACAGCCAGCCAGAACTGACCTCCTGCTACTCCCTTTATGCCTTTCGTTATCATCAGACCTGAGCTGACAGGCTAGCTGACCAGAGGAGAAGTTGCCTAGTAGCCGGCTGACTTACGAATGCCAGCACCACTAAAATAAAGAGGTGGCTTGGTTCAAGCAAGGGAATTGATTTAGGTAGGGCTCAAGGCCAAGCTCTTAAGTAGTCGAATCTTCAATCAAGCAAGACCGGACAACTGCGAAAGAGCGAATCTTTCCACAAGAAAGCGAGCCGGAGCCGGTGAAGTAAGAGAAGCTCCTAGCCCGGTTGAAACGAAGTCGGTGAAAAGGGATCAGTAAGAAACTTGGCATCTGTATGATAGCATGAGCGCTTTAAGGCGTCCACTCGAGAATCTGCTCCTTCAAGGGTGAATGAATAAGCAGTTTGAATCCCTGCTCCTTACGCCAATCCTCCGCCAAGGTAACTTGAAGGTAGGGCCGGGAGGTAACTAAGCTAGCCTTTCTTTTCAGGCAGGTTTCCATCAAACAACCAAAGGAAGGTAAGCAAGCTCGGGTAAACAGATGAGCCTTCAGACAGATTCCCAGAAAAGCCAGCCAAGTCCGACTATTAGCCTGGAAAGCCAAACTTCAAGGGATTGGGCAGAGATGGTGCTACTGAAGCTGCTGCTAGATATGCTATTGGCTTAACTGGCTCTAAACCCTCCCACCCTATAAATGAATGGAATTTTCAGTAGTCGTCTACACTTAAAAGCTTTCTTGTCTTCACTGATCAGCATTTAGTTTGGCCGAGGCACCTTTCTTCTGTCTTTGCATTTGCTTTAGATGGTCCACGTAGGTGGATTCATCAAGGGCGGTCCCCTTTGGGTAGAAAAAAAATCCCCGTATCCGATTCCGGTTATCGAAAACGGATCTCGGTAAATAGCCTTCGCTTACCAGAGCGGCTTCGAGATTTTTGTCAATCTGGAGTTGCGTCTCCACAATTGAATTTCGAACCTCTACTCGATAAGATAAACCAACCCAAGCTAATCCCCAAGCGATCATTTAGTTCTTGTCGCCGAACGTCGTCCTCCAGTAAAGGAGGGTGAAGTTCAGGGACAACAGGCTCTTGGTTTACGCTCTCTTCGGAGCTTGCCGGGTCGCCATTACCGTTTGGGTCGGTAGCCAGGCCGGAGGGGCTTACCTTAAAAATACCCCATTTTTTTTTGAATCAAAGCAGGAACCTCTTCCAATTTCAAAGAATAGCCATAGCTTAGTGCCCGTAAACACATCCATCGGTTTTCATCTTCCCCGGCACAGTGTTCAAGTCCAGTCTCACAGGTACCAGAGCTATCTATCCCTTAATCCAGTATTAATTAGGTCACGGATACCAGTGAGGAGAGCCCGAAGGAGACAGAAAGAGACTCCCTTGAAAGAAGTACGATCAGAAGCGCTCCTCCTTACCAAAAGAAAGTAAAGCCCGAGGATTCTGTGGGATTACCCTTTTTGATAGATTCAAAGAAAGAGGGAGACGTAAAGCCAGAATCGCTCCTTAGTCAGAGGCCCTCTCTCTATTCAATAGGTGGAGTCGTGTCAATGCATCCCACCGTGCTTTCTTGTTCGCCGATGAAAGATAGATGAAGCTTTAAGGGAGGAAGCGAATTCAAGGGAAGGAGAGTCAACGGCTAACAGGAAAGCAAAGGATAGATGGCATAGAGTAAGCCCGATCTCAGCGGAAGAGATTCACATTCAATTCCATGTCTGGAGGCCTTCTTTTCAGGGGTCAAGCAAGTGGAAGGCCCCGAAGTCTATGACAAGGCTTTCAAGATTCAATTCAAAAAAAGGTCCTCCCGCACTGCGAAAGACTCCATTCTTTATTTTATATTCTTTTTCGGCGGGTAAGAAAATAGAAAAACCTAATACGCCCTGAGGTAGATTACAACCCTCATCGTGTAGGGCGACAATTTTGATTCGACCAGGGACTGCCAAGCAAATATCTGCTTCCTTTTGCCATAGAACCACATACATAACATCTTTATCATTCCCAGAAGGCCTCGATGTATTCATACCTAGAACTAAGCGAGAGGGGGATGATGCTAGAACGGTAAGCACACACAGACTAAGGGAATAGATCCATTCAAGGTACCTTATTAAAGGCTATGAGACTACAACCCGGATATTGACTCGATAGAAAGCAATTGCACCTTTAAAGTGATAGGCGTATGGGCGGAAAGAAGATTCAAAACTAGTCAAGCGAAAGAAGGAGGAGCTTTGACCATCGATCGGGCCTTAGTCTCAATCAAGAAAGGAATGGGAAGGAACTGAACTCGCTGCGGGAAAGAAAATTCCTTGCTCCGGGGCAGCTGTTTCAACTTATCCGATTCTAAGAAGGATAGCGTAATAGCATATAAGATAAGAAAAGAGGCCTTTAGCCGATTAGACCACTAGCTAAGAGTAAAAGAGAGTAAGGGCTAGAGGGAATAGCCTACTTGGAACGGAACACGGAAGAAACTACCAGACCCACGTAATGTACTACTGAACAGACGGAGCAGTTAGAACCTCAAGATGCAAAGCTCATTTTCTGATGTGGGTGAGCGCTTAGACTACGGGGGAATAGCCGGAGAGAGAAGTAAGGTAGTCACCGATTGTAAGACTTCGACGGCTTATAATGAGAAAAAAGGACTCGCTCACGGAAGCAAGAAAGAAGCATATCACCAGAGAAATACGTTGATCAAAGAACAGACCCCTAAGAACGAAGGGAGTGGTTCGATTCCCTTTAGCTCTTAGGATGACTAACAAGGCAGGATCAAAGCGGGTGACTGCCGAGCAGCAGCACTGCTCGCCCTGGCATAGCCGTATGATTTCGTCACAGATTGTATGGTCTCCTCTTGTCATCCCGGATAGAATCTCTGCTCCGCTTGTTCACTCCCGATACGCCTAAGCCGAATAGAGGGATATGGTGTTTACCTAAATAGAGTGGAACGGCAGCGCAAGCTCACTCTTGAAGAGACTTACATACCACTAGTCGTTTTTGTTTGTGTATTGAACTTTGTTGATGCTCTCTTCTGTGGAAAGTAATGAAAATGCTTCGGTGGTCAGGCTCTTAGTGTTTATTGTATTTTTATGGTCCTTCCATTAACTACTCCTTGCTCCAGTAGCTCCCACACCAGATGCTACTACTCCTTCGGACCCTGTTGCTTAGTCCGTTCGTGTGGTACCTTTGACTCTTTCAGGTGTAGAGGGAAAAGAGAGTCTTAAGCAGCAAGCATGAGTGAACAGAGACTGCTATTACCATGTCCCTAGCCTGGTTCCTTCTTTGTTGCCTGCCTCTCCGCTTCTGTCAGCATAGAGGAAGGTTTTCACTCCCGTTGAGAAAGAATAAATGCCCTAGCTCAGCTTCCTAGCATGACACATCAGCTACGCCATCAGAGACTGGATTAGAGCCTGGAATGATCCTCCACTTGCTAGTCAGGAAATATCACCTTATCTTCTTTCGCTGCTCTCTTAAGCTATCGCTCGCTTTACGAGTGCAACCAAGTTCCAGAAACTGTTAATTAAGATACTATGCTGGTATCTATCTAAGAGTCAATATCTGTGAGAAGCTTCCTTCTCATACACATCCGAAGCAACGTTTGATCATCAGCATTAGAGAGTTTTTCCGGTCCTTGAAAGAGCGTCATCAGTCTAGCTCATCATGACTCAATCATGGCCTTAGGCGGAATTGGTCCTGGCCGGCAGAAAGATACCGGCAAGCACAGAGCAGTCGTCAAAAGGGGTTCCGTAGAGGGGTCTAACCCCGGGTCAATCCTTGGAGCTTTCTCCATGCCCGACAGAGAAAACTTGGTGCGAATCGGGGTGATGTAATCCACTGCTCGTCTAACTAATGTACTGATGTAATTCCACGCAAATATGGCTGCCCGGAGAATCCGTAGCTGCTAAGGAAGAGGGTCGAGCCATAACGGATTGATGTGGCGTAGCGGCGACTGCCGAAAGGTTGGGTTACAGATGGCATTCAGACAATAAGAGGATTCACTTCTTATCGTATATAAGATAAGGAAGGCTAGCTCTTCTCGCTTTAATATTCATATTTGTGAAGTCAGAAAGCAAAGCACAGAATCTGTCCCGGAGATCCCACCTCTAACAAGACACAGATTGCTCTGTGGATTGGAAGAGGCACCGAGAATTGGTACTCGGTAAGATAGACCTCTTAAAGCAACCTTATCATAAAGTTTCCACATTAAACCAAACTTAACTAATTGTGGATCCTTCCTTGTGACTTTCCAGTCATAGGTGATTACGGGTGCCTTAAAGAAGTCTTCCAGGGATACCTGATCAGACATAGCGACAGTATGATACCATTTAAGATAGTTGAGCCACTGTTTCACCCACCCTCTAAGCGTAGTCCACTCAAGAAAATCCCGAGCATCTTCGGAACAGATGTCCTCTGGATACAATTTCCATTCTTTGGGTAGATACGACTTACGAAGCAAATCAATAAGATGAGCCCGTAAGTAGGGATTTATAGGCTGTCCACGGCCAAGCCACAACTCAAATGGTAAGGTATTCTTAGCAGATGATGAGAGTTCATAACATTCCGGAATGACACAGGAGAGAAATCCTTAGTCAATCCATGTGTTCTGAACTTCTTCGCGAATTCGCCACAACCAGAATCAGAAACTAAGGTCTTGTCTTTAGAGACAATGACACCTAAACTATCCAATATCTGTTGGTAGCGAGAAGATACCCTATCATCAGTGATGATAATATCATCACCGAGAATAGCATACTTATAAAAATATCGACCAGGATACTCTTGTTCTGCTGCTGCCCATACAACAAAATGATGAGACAGAGATAACAAAGAAAGCCCAAGAGGAGTAGTATCCCAGAGGTTGACCAACTTGAAAACAGAATCCTAAGCTATCGTTGGTCCTCTCAAGGGATTTCGCCCAAGGAACCCCGAACATAGTGAAGCCGAGAAGATTTCCAACTTCATCGGCAAACTCATGTCCGAAGAGAGACTTTAGAAGATCTAACTGTATCAATAAAGGCCACCTATCTGTGGTTTAGATCGATAGAGTAGATCTTCTTTGCACCCACTAGTCTATCAAGAGGGGCACTTTGATTAAAGGTGCCATCTGTTTTCAGATCTCCCAACGCCTCCATTAACCAATTATGGAGAGGTCGGAGAAGCCTCTGATTGACATAGTTTCCTATGGCAAACACCCTCCTCTTGCCCGCACCAGACTCAACTGAATGCGATAACCTGCCAGGATAGCCAAATAAGTCACCAGTACTGTCAAACTCCATAAGAATACTTTCTGGAATTGTAACAGAACTATTGGCTGATATATTTGATAGCCAATCATTCCATTCATCACGAGGATATCTGGTAATGGATGACCATAAGGCTGCTGATCCTTTCGATGTAAGCTTCTGCGTCAT